TCTCTTTTTTTTCGCCTATTTTGTTTGATTGATTTTCCTAAGCATTTAGCACTCAAGAAGAGTAAAGGAAAGGTCCGATCCATAAAGTCGTAATTACCGTGTTCCAAACCTGATCCTTTCTATTTGTCAACGCCTGGATTGAACTAAAAGGCAACTAAAAAAGTGACAGGCCTGCTAGGAGCTCAAACTCAAACAGCAGGGGAAGACCAATATACTGTCTCGAGTTTCTTATCCAACTTGTTAGGCCTACCTTAGGTAACGTATCATCCATGGCTGTAACAGAATCCTAGATTGGACCTTGGAAAAGAACTGCTCTCATTCAGACTTGAGCGGAATGTTAAACTGCCTTGCTTGACTTTACTCTTGGCTTATTTTATTTGAGACTGCTGCCTTCTGAATGCAGGCTTAAGCTTCAAATAGAATTGGCGGCCTGGCTTACAACAATACAGCTTCGGCTTATTCTTTACTGCTTGCTGGCTTAGTCGATACAGCTTACAAGACTCCTCCCCTAGCTTTCGTCTTTATCCCATACCTTGCAGCACTCGCTTCCACTTATGGAATGATAACCTTCCAAATTAAAAGGAAGAAAGAATAAAGGGCGTTAAGCTCAAAGGCTTTCTAGTTGGGGCTGGCTATAAACTGGATGAGTCAGAACTAGCACTTAGTTATATATACATATACAGGGTTGAGAAGCGGGAGATATAGCTCATCAGCGCATACATAGAGAGATCCTGTGATTGGATCTGTACTAGAGAAGGGAAGAACAAGAAAGAGGAAGACTCCATAGCTGAGAGAACGAAAGCCAAGGGCTGGACTCTAGAGAAAGTGAAAAGTGATCCGCACTATAGCTTCTCCCATTCCTTATTTCAGCCTTGCTTTGAGTGCTTAGATTAGATAAGTGTGTTTTGTAGCGCGGGGGGATGTTTTACTGCAGTATGGTAAGGATAGATTATTTGTATTTATTAGAGCCGATACTGCACTTTACTTAGCCGAGTCAGTCCCATTCATTAAAGAAGAGAAGCTTGTATTGGAGTGCGCTGGTTCAACTTTTACTCGCGTAAATCAAAGGTTAATAACAATCAATAGGAGAGAGATCTTGCTTCACACATCAAGATGTACAGCCCGTTTTCTTCTAACTCAAAATACCCCAACACATCTAATATAACAACAAAAAACCATGGTCTTTGTTGATGTGGGTTGGCTCAAGTGCTTTTCGGGCCCAAATTTGTAACACTCTCGAAGGTTCAACAAAATATTTCCAACAAGTGGTATCAGGTTGCTCGATCCAGGAATTGAGACGTCGCTTTGGGGCAAGAGTTCAGGACTGGGGTCTGTGTGAGGGATCAAGGACATGTTTGGAGCCTGACTCAGTTGGAATTCAGGACAACAAGATTTAGGGTCTGATCCAGCAAGAAAAAGAGATTCAGGCGCTATGTAATTGCCCCATTTGATAATGAAAATCCAACTCAATCAAAAAATGGACTTTGTTGTTGTTTGTTCTGGATATCTTAAGATTTGTGCTCCGTAGAACTGAAGATCTACGTTTGAAACTTTCAGATCTGGTTAAAATGGGGTAAACTCCATCTGTGAACTTTTTGCCTCCGACCGTCAAAACGTTGAGGTTTGGTCTTCCAGTCCAGAATGGAGTCATATTTGAAAGCGATGTTGATGTGGGATGCCGTTGAGTCTGAGGTTGAGCCAGAATTTCCTCGGAATGCTACCCCGAACCAAGAAAAGGTATATGAAGAGAAGGTATCCATTTCGTGCTCTTTGTACTTTAAAGCTTCTGTGGATGACAGTATTTTTCCTAGAATTATGACGCTTATCAAGTCTGGTTTGTTTTTTCACTACCTTGAAAAAACCTTCCAGTTTCGATTGTCTAATTTGCGGAAGGATTTGGAAACTGTTAAGATGCATGAAACAGAAAAGCTTAAAGAGTACATTGACCGAGTTACTTTAATTGTGAACCAAATGGCGGAGATGAGATTGATGAAAGTCGTATTGTGAAGAAAGTGTTGGTTACTATTCCTGATAGAGCCACTATTGCTGAGATATTGACTAACGTTTCTAAACTGTCTTTGAATGATTTGATCAGTGCATTACAGGCAGTTGAAAACTGGTTGGCAGCCTCAACAATTGTTCTAAACAAGTATATAGCTCTATGGTTGGGAACCGCCATATACGGAGATGGCACGCAGAGGTTTTTCATAGTTAAACGCTTGTTGATGCTCTTGGAATTCCTAATCTAGATCAAGGGAGTCTGACAACTTCCGGAGAAGGAAAGAAACCCGAAAGGGCCATCTATCGAAAGAGGCTATAGCCTATCTGCAGGAAGAGCAGCCCTTCTGACTGAAAGAACCGAACCTTCATTACATCCATCCTTCTTTGATCACTTAAAATAGGTATCCATACTCTCCAATCAATGGCCGGCCCTAAGTCAAGATGAGATAATCCAATGGAACTGTCCCATGGCGTACTCTCTCAGAGCTTTTTCTGAGCCTTAACGGCCTTGATCTTTTTAGTTGATATACTACCTCTTTCCCTTTTCTTTTCGTTCGGTTGGGCTCATTCGTTCTATTAATGTGAGAGCTCTTCAAATGGGTGAACCCGCTGAACTCTACCTCTGACTCGCCAGATTATAGTTTTTTGGCGGTCTTCTGGATAGTCTGTCGTTTCCATTCTGATACCAAACAGCCATAAGGTGAGGCAGGATTCCTCAAAAGGGAAGAGGGAGAGCGAGGAAGTACCCGGAGTGGTTGGAGAATCTGGGGACTTCGATAGATTGGGTGGATAAGACGGATGGTATTTCTTATCTTGGCCTTTCGGCTTTCTTAAGGGAAATGCGTCTGATAAGCCTGAGGATTTGAAATTCCCTTCGGAACCGTAGGTAGCGGGCTCAACTGTTTAAACCAATCCTTTGGGGTGTATTGCGCTAGAATCAAGTCTATCCAACACTCTCCAAAGGATCCTCCACCACACTATTCATAATCAAAGGTGTTGATAGTAGCCTGAATTCCACTCTTTCTGTCGCTGTGTAAGGCACCTTTATGGGTCGAGGTTGCCGGCGGGCGCCGCTGTCTTGCCTTTGATACGGAAGAACAGCGTGGATTAATGTTAGCTTGTCTAGTCAAAGAGAAAACGAACTCCAATACCAATAGGCGAGTCCCTATTTGTTCTTTCATTTCCCTTCCTTCCGCCTTCCAGGATGCGCCTTAGCGGGGGAATAGAAACCGCCCCACGCGAAATAAGTGAAGGATCTAAGCGGGTTTGGTACCGTGTAACGGCAATGTTCATAGCGTCAGTAGTCAAGTGTGAAGTACGTAACCAAGTGAAAGCCGCCAAGTCATAGAGAGTCATCGTCATGGTGCCGGGTTTAAGAATGGAGGAACGGGACAAAGACATCAACTGTTGTCTGCCTATGGACTCTACCTCGAGCGACCTTACCTTATTTAGGACAATATAAAGTGAGTGGGATTTCGTTCTAGCCTAGATCTGTCAACTATGTTGATCTTTCTAGCTCAGATGAAGGAGCTTCCTCTGGGCACGCACATCTTACTATACCTGCATTAGTAGAAACCTTGCCCGACGAGAATGAGCAGTTCCAGGGCAATGTTCATAGCGCCTCGGGGTCTAACAGGACCGGTAACAGTAAGGCTCGCGTGGTAGTGAGTTTATCCTAGTTTTTTCTTGTTGATTGACGACATGCGCTTCACTGATGCGGAGTCATACAAAGCGGATGCTAAATGAATGATATCTAAAGACTTATGTTGTAAAGGTCTCGTCACCCGCCACGGAAGCAACACTGCAACTAAAACGATTATCAGAAAGATTTGGACTTGCACGAGTGTGAGCCGTTCCAATCGTTGAGTGAAATACATACTTGAAGCGAGCCGCGAATAAGTCGAGTGTACGTACTAGTTGACCTTAGAGTCTATAGAGTCTATTGGGCACGCTAGAAAAAGCATTATGCTGTGCTTTTCGACGAGCCAAAGAAAGGGACCTACTACATAGCCTAAGGGCAGAGGGTGGGACATTGATCCAAAGTTCGAGTAGGGTAGGTTTTGATTCCTCCATTCAAGGATCGGGCTGTCAAATCAGAGTACTACGGTGCGGCTGCGGCGAAAGAAGAATGCTATTTCTTGTAAAGCTATGGGAGAAATGTGCCACACTTGCGAAAGGAGTCGATGGAAATCCGCTAGACACATCACTACTGGTCAGGGATATCCATGTCTGCAAAAACAATCTCGGTATTGCATTCGACTTCGTCCTGCTAAACTACTTGAACCATGAAGTACTGCTTGGAATTGAAAAACAAACCTATCTGCCTTTCATTTCATTTAAAAGAGATAGCAAAGTGGGGGGACAGAAGGTATTCTTCCAATTCATCTCAGCTCCGATCGATGTCTATTTGAAAGAAAGAGACCCACACTACCCTAATCTTTCTTTGCTCCACACATCCATCGATTCTTATCGAGGTTCTTTCTCAAGTGAGGATGTCTGAGTTCCGGCGAGCCCTCCCTTACACCGGATCGCATAAGTTTCCTTTCCTTCCGGTGGAGAAGGCGTAACTTGACTTAAACTCTTGGTTTTCGCGGCGAGCATGAAACCGCGCTTTACTGTGATTGAGAAGCGTGTAGGCCCTCCATCTCAGTCCCAAAGATTTCGAACCATTGATCCCTGGTTCTCCTGCACAGGATGAAAAGAGGCACAGAGGTAGTGTTCGGGTTATGTATAATGACGATTCGCAAAGTGCAGGTTTGCATCCGATGCCTACAAGACAACGGCTTGCCCAAGTAATCACGGAAAAGGAGGGCAAGGCAATTGAATAGCGCCTCTTTATACTTAAACAGCCAAGCACCGAGAATCCCCTGTCTCAGAATCACAGCACCTGTGGCTCCCTTCCGTATAGCGAAAAATCCGGGACATATCACCCTAGAGCTGAAGATACTGTCCGTGCCAAATCAAGACCAAAGTGGGACCCTTCCTCCATCCGTTTATTCAATAGCGTATCGAGCCAAGCCAGATCTGCAGCCAGTGACAATAACTAAGTAGTTAGTAGTTTTCCTCCCATTAAAAGAAAAATAGAAACCCCCGCAGTATACAAAATCGACTTTGTAGCTGAGTACAGACGTTTTTTTCCTCCCCATTGAAATACAAGTAAATAAACGGGAATTAATTCGAATTCCCACATCAGGCAAAAAAGTAAAAGGTTCCTAGAAGAAAATAATCCTATTTGTCCAATGTACATTGCTAATGAGGAAATGAAATAATTGATAATCTCGAGTAATCAAATCAGCCGTGCAGCTAAAGTAGTGATGAATCCTGTCAGTAAAATGGGTCCTATAGATAGTCCATAAATTCCCAACCTCCAATGTCAATCCAAAAAATGGATCCACCCCCACTTATAATCTTCGACTAGTTTGATTAATGGATAATTCGATTGGAAATGATAAGAGAATGCATAAGTCGTTAGAAGAAGCTCTAAAATACATATAGTATACAAGCATATTACTCTATTTCCTCTATGCGGAAGAAAATCAATTCACGAACCTTGGCAAAACCACAATTATTTATTGTTAAGAATGGAAAATGAAATGTATTCAAGTCAAGTTGTTTTCTAGAACGTATCAATAAGCTAGACCCATACTGCGAGTTGTTTCATGCCATAAAGAAACCCGAACACTTAAGAAATCCGTTGGACAGGCGGATTCACATCGCTTACAACCAACACAATCCTCGGTCCTTGGGGCCGAATTTGGTTAGCTTTACAACCCAGGGTATCATTTCTAGTACATCGGTAGGACACGCTCGAACACATTGAGTACATCCTATACATGTATCATAAATCTTTACTGAATGTGACATTGAATCTATAGATTGTTGAACGTCATCACGGCCCAAACTTAGAAAGGAATACTCTTTAGATACCAGACGAATCAATAAGTCATCGGGATCAATCTACTTCAAAAGTACAATTGAGTAGTGAGATCAAAAATACTTGGATTTGGTATGTTTTACCAAGCCAGATCATATCTTACCCTTTGTAACCGAGTATAAAAATTGACATTTAGGGGATTTATTTACTCAACAAATTGGATTGGTTAATACGAGTTGATTTTATGTTACGAGAAATTGATGAAACAATGGCCCCGGCCCGATAGCTGCTTCAGCGGCTGCAATAGCTATAAGAAATAGAGATAAAATGTTACAAATTTATATTAACTGAATTGAATATGAGTTCAAGACACATAAGGGCTCTATTTCGACGTGTGATTAATCCATAGATACCAACAGCAAATAAATAGGCACTCAAAACAAGTATATCTTCGGGCATCATTAACCAACTCCTTACCAATTTGGCTGCATTTCAATCTCAAGACAAATTCAATCAATTCGATTCCATTCCGGAACAAACCAAAAGAATAGATTCGGAATAGATCAATCTAAACTAAAATCAAACTTTTTCTATTGTATTTTCGATAGAAATTCCAATGTCAATGTCAATATTTTTCATAATGTTCTTTCCTTTATTCTATTGTTTTTTATTTCAATTCCGCATTTAACAAATTGATTATTGACGAGCTATAGCAATGGCACCTATTAAAGCCACTAAAAGAATTATAGAACTAAGTGGGAAGAGGTTGATAAATGCAATTTGTTGACTAGTACTTATCATGCTCTAAAATCCGATTTGATTTTGTAGTCCAAAGGCCAGTGTCTCAAATATTTTCAATTAGTGAAATAAAAAGACTAGTCGAAACTATTGAAGTAACTCGATCCCCAACGGTAAAGTCTTTGTAATATTCTGAACCGAACATCACAGCTAAAATTATTAAAACATTTATAGCTCCTACATAAATAAGGAGCTGCGCAGCGGCTACAAAATACGAATTCAATAGAATAATAAAGATATACAAAAAAGAAAGAATCCTAATGAAAAGGCCGAATAAATTGGATTCGGAAGTAATATTAATGTCAAACTTCTGAATATAAGACCTAATCCCAGCAATGCTAAAAGAAAATCCTGTATTGGTCCATTTTATCTATAAAAAAATCTAACTAGTTCATGCTTTTGTTGACTTGACCCGGAAAAAGGAGTTATGCTAAAAAACTATAATTATTAATTGACTGAAGGGGGGGTGCTGGGTATTTATATATATACAATTATCGGGCTATTTCGGGTGAATTATATATATTTTATTGTTAAATCTTTTCTAATAGAAACTTTAAATCAAAATGAAAACAAGATTCTTGTAAACGAGTAAACAAGCAAAAACCTTATTTCTTTTGATACGGCTTTCTTTTTCAGTTTTTTGAATTCGCATCGCATAAATTGTTCGAATTGTGTAATTATCAATTATTGACACTGGCCTAAGACCATTTTATTCTAATTCAACTCGTGACGATCATAAGTAGAAAGCTCATATTCTTCAGTCATTGATAAACGGTTGGACAATATTCAACGCAATTACCACAATAAAAATTCCAAAATTAATACTGTAATTAAGCAATCGTTTCTTTAGAATATCCGTTTCCAATTTCCAATCAATAAACAGGTAGATCTATAGGACATACACGAATACATACTTCACAAGCAATGCATTCATCAAATGAAAAGTGGATTCGGCCGTTCCGATGTGATCAATTTTGCGTATGGGTATTGAATAGTTACAGGTAAACGATTCGCGTGGTACGGGGTAATCATGAACCCTTGACCAATGTACCTGGCAGCTCGTATTGTTTGGTGCAAAGAATTCGAGACCAGAGTTAATATAGATAGGGAACATATCTGAATACCTATCCTTTTTCTTTTTATATTTCTTTTGTTTTACGACAGGTTAGGAACATAGAATAGTCTAGTCCTTTACAGCGAAAGAAGCAGTAATGAAGTTATTAATAATAAATTCCCCGGGTAAAATCAATTTCCACCCAAGATTTCCTAGTTGGTCCATTCTCAGCCTCGGTAAAGTCCATCTTGTTACAATCGAACTAAATAAGAACAAATAAGTTTTCACTAAATGTAATAAAAATACCGATTCTTATTCCAAAGACTTTCTTTTATTTATGCCAAAAAGCTCAGGAACAAATATGTATGGAATAGATAAATTCCAACCCCCTAAGTAAAGAACTGTTACAAATAATGAAGAAATTCGTCGATTTAGATATGAAGCAACATAAAAAAAGAAAAAATGGGATACCAGAATATTCGTATGATAACCTGCTACTAATTCTTCTTCGGCTTCCGGTAAATCAAAAGGTAATCTCTCACACTCGGCTATAGAATCAATTCACAAAATGATAAACCCTATTGGTTAGGTTGACGCCACAAATTCCATCCCCAAAAACAAACCATATTTTGCTTCAACTATATCAACTGTACTTGAACTATTAGCTAATCATAGTAGAAAATAACATCAATGTTTTCGTCTACAAAAAAAACCGTACATGATATTTTCAACTCGCTCCTCGTAGGTTCAAATCGAAGTACCTTTCTCCGTTCTGTAGAATCGATATAGAATCAAACTCTTATCTTAGGGCCTAGAATTCGACCAATGGCATTCTGTCTGCTAGATTTGATTTTAAATAAAAAAAAAAGGTGCTTCTACTTCTAAATTGATCTCATTTTTTCTTTTCAAAATTTGCATTTTTCGTTGTTGATTAATGCTTTTATCCTTGAATAAAAAAATACTTTTTAGAATGCGCATAGATATTTTCAATTCTCATTTTAGATTACGAATACAAAAAAGAATTATACTTACATAACTTCTATTTCTTGAAAATGCAAATAGTTATGAATCACTTTTGCAATTCTCTTCTTTCGATTCGAATTTATTGCTTATTCTCCTTTCTCGGGACATTGACAAAAAGAACAGATTTCTTCGTTCTCGATAGTTAGTTATTGAATTCGTGGATAGGAAGATACTCGGTATCGAAATCTTGGGTAGTACTTAGTGACATTTCTACGAACTTACAGTCCCAATTCGAATTTAGTTCTTTATAGAACGTGGATACTTTTTCCCCATTACTAATCCGTTGTTTATCTTGGTGTTACGAACCATGCACCTTTTTGTATCTTTTATTAAGGTAATACATCTACCGTACGTACTAGATAATCCTCATATCATATAGTTTATTTTTGAAGTCCGCTTCAAGCGGAGATAACTAATCAACCACGCTTGGTGTCGACTCGTTATGTTTACGTTTATTTATATTTCATTCTTGTACATAGAAAATTAGATGGAATTTCGTTAATAGCAAATTATTAAGCAATTTGATTTAACTCATATAACTATCTGATTTAGTCCCAACCTTATTGCTAAATGAAAAAACTCATTTCACGTTCTTTCTAGAAAGCAGTAAAGAAAAAAAATGAAGTGTGTGTTTCGCCGAATCGCACGTCGAGATATTGATAAGACACATAGAGTTAATGGTATTTCATAACTAATTGATTGGGCAGCAGCCCTTAATCCACCTAAAAAGGAATATTTAGGATTTGATCCAGAGCCCGCCATAAGAAGTCCAATCGGAGCAAGACTTGAAACGGAGATCCATAAAATAACACCAATACTCAGATCGGATAGAATAAAGCGATACGATAGCTTAAAGGAATTACTGAATAACTTAGTCAAATGGATATGACTGCGGACCTATACTGAATAAACGAGTATCTCCGGAAGAAGATTCTCTTTTATTTTAAAAGTGGTTTCGTCGCGTCGAAGAATTCCCAAAGGCCTCCACGGTAAAGGCACGGCCATCATATCCACCAAGTAAGTGACAGGGCCGTACACTCTGGAGCTAAAAGTATGGGTAACCTTAAGTCCACACCCTTACTACCATATCATAAACCTTCCACATAAGACCAAAACGAACTCACACAGGGTCACTTCGCGTGATCCGGGTTTACAACAGGAGCTCTAAAACGTTCAAAAAAAGATGTAACGCATACCAATGACAACAAGTTAACCACTGTCCGTATAGTCGCCCACATACCGGAGGGACTCCTAGATCATCAGATGATGGGAACAGAGGACCAATTTTATGCTCTCGCTCAAACCAGTCCAAGTCCCAGCTTGTAAACAACTTATTATTATTGTAAAAGGGGAGCCCATAAAAGAAAAAAGCCCTGTGAGCCATGAGGAACTGAAAAAAAAGCCGCTAATTCATAAGGAAAAGAAGTGAAGATGGCTCTATAGACCTCTTACCTCCTTCTCGCTTCTTCTTTAGACGAACTCTCATTACCTCCTAGGTCAGACCATGGGTCGGTACAGACTTCCAAGTTGGTTCCCACGAAATCCCTTGATCTTGATAAAGGATGTGGTAATCTGGGGTAAATCTCTTGTCACCAAGCTCTAACAATTGAAAACGGATTTCATGCTTGATATGACAGATATAACCGATTCCATATCCGGTTCGATCATTGAAGTAAAGGTAGATTTATCAATTGTCTTGGCAACAGCCATCCTTGCTCAATCAAAAGAATGATCAATCGAGATTGACTAGAATGTCAGAACCCTCATCTTTCCTATATATCATTCGTAGATGGAAAGATGGAATAAGGCTCGGATATCCAGACCTAGTAAGAGAGACAGAGACAGGTATCGTAAGGTTGGTGTCGAACACCAGAACCATATGCCTGCAGCGGACAAGCCGCAGTATGAAGCATGCCCGATTTGCGAGCAGAAAGATGCCTAAACTAATGGAAGTCAATAAAGAAAAGACTGGATGTTCGGCTTTAACGCCCTCAAAGAGGAAAGAAGAGCGGGATATGGTTTCTCCCCCTTAGCCAACAAGCAACCAACACCCAATAGCGAGGGCTGCTTTCCAAAATAATGCTCCACCTGAAACTGCGTAAGAAATAACTACTGATTGGCAGCTGAGACTCCTTTGGAAGATAGACCAACTCACAGAGAAGATTTCGGCAGAGATAGCTACAGAAGATTACCCACCTGAAGATACTACTCGGACCCCTGGGCAACCTTTTTATGAATAGCTACCCGGCGAATTAGACCGTTGTCGAGACCATCCCAGGGAGGGGATAACCAGAACACTATCTGATGAGCGGTGTCAAAAAAATGAGCTTAGTTTATGTTGGGCTCGACTAGCTACGGTGAAATAGGTCCCCTTCCTGAGAGAGAGGGAGAAGGGAAAGATTTCTGGTTGTACAGTGGGAGCCCGCCATGGTCATGGTATTGGCAAGGTCCAACCGTATTTTCTGACTGAATAGCCTACCGCGAAGATCAAGTTTACCGGAATGCTCCTATTTCAGTAGTTGATCGAATCTTGCCCTACTCATCTATCGTTGAAGGTATTACATTCGTATCCCCCCAGGGCTTAGTTCGAGGTGCTCGCTCTTCTCCGGTTTTGTAAGTGAACGAAAGGCAGGATTTCTACTTCTTTTCTTCTTTGATTTTCAACGTCTATTCGGGCCACATTCTCCTCAGTTTCTGCTTGCCGCATCAGAATACAAAGGGATTTTATGCTGAAGTCTGTGCTTCATTCAGGTATATCATCGTAGGACCATGCAAAGACATCCTTGTATTCTTGGTCAATCAGGCTTGTTCCTTCTTCGAGAGTAAAATTCAAGTAGTTCCTATCCGGTTCGTCTGCGGTCCCTAAATTCATTGGTTGGGTTTCTTTTATGAGGGCGTTAAGCAACTCCTTTCCTCTGATCTCTCCACCATTTCCAAGAGTTCCGGAGGAGTTTAACCATAGGTTTCTTCCTCATCTACCAGACAGACGGGCTTTGTCTCGCTCAATGGAGCCGTCAGGGCGCCGTTTAATCCTGAACTAAGGCTAGGTATTTGATCCAAGCCAAGGTCTTTATTACAACTTGCACTCTAGGTGCAGGAGATAGAAGCTATAAAGTATTCTTGCGCACAAGAGCAGTGAATGCTTCGGGCATGTCAGCACGCCTTTGAGGATCTTTTTAGGGCAGTGGAATCGCTCAAAACCCAACGAGTGAAGTTTACTACACGAGTATAAAGAGTAGTCATTTATTTAGTACCTCCCAAGGAGCAGGTCTAACCGGTGATTTACACAACCAACGTTAGCCCAAGGAAAGGAAGAAGAGCTAAAATAGTGATAATCTGATTCCACCTTAGATTGGAAAAGGGCTCAGTTGCTAGACTAAGCAGAAGGGCTGTTTTATGCCTTTCAATATCAGTCTCGCTGGCCTGGGTCAACAAGGTCTTAAGTAGATTCTTTCCCTGTAAGTATAAGGATTTGAACTTTCGGATTTGATTTGATACTTGAAGTTGAAACTTCTTTTCTTCCACCCTTCGATGAGCCAGTACACTTTGAACTCCTAAAGAGTGTGATTTGCTCTTCTTTATCTTAACAGAAAAGAGAGGTATGACCGAAGAGGATTCTTTGAAGTGCTCTTTCTTTGATTCAAAGGGACCAATCGGCGACATAAACGTTGAATCTTAGTTGCTTTCTTCTCACAGGTGCGGTAGCAATACCAAAGAAATAGGGAAGGAGAGGGCAATTGAATAGCGCCTCAACCGGGTTCGTCAAAAGACAAAGGAAAAGCACCTATCCGGGAGGAAGAGGGAGGTCAATCTATCTTCATTCACATGTTTGATCTCTTTGACTCAGAAGCACGAATCGCACATTTAAGTCTCCGGTAAAATAGATTCATACCTATCACAGATCCATTACTATACGATAGAGTTACGAAAAAACATGGAATTTCGGTTTGGAACTTTAAGGAGAGGAACGATGAACAAGCAGCTCATTAGCTCATAGGAAGACTAGAGTCAAGAGTTAGACAGCTAAGAAAACTACCAGCAACTATAGCTACAAATTGAAGATACTAGCTCAAGGGAAAGGAAAGAAACAGTGAAAAGATAGAGTTCAAACGCTAGAAGAACTACTAGTTCAAATAGTCCTACTCATAGCTCAAGCGGTAGAACTGTAGCCCTGTCTGTAATTCCTTCTTTGGTAGGAATTCAATGGCTCGGTTGAACTGTTTCAATTAAGAACTCTAACTCATCAACTCCAACAAGCAACTACAAACTATAGAGTAAAACAGCTAAAGGGACTACTAGCTACATTAGCATTCCAACTCAGAACTCTAGCTACAAAGAAGAACGTTTAAATATCTCGACCGAAAGGGAGAGGGCTATTAACAGTTAGCCTCTCTTTGAGCTCTATTTGATGAATCAGTTCTTGATGAATGAGTGCTTTCTGACTTCATTGAGGAATTTTTTTGAGAACGTGAATGATCTTCGGTCTGTCTAGGCTTACTGTAATGAAGTTTGGACACTAGCCTCTGTGAGAACAGTTACACTACCTCGTCCATGGTATGGTCCCCAGAGTGCTCCAAGTCGAGGGTTCCAAACCTCATTGCTATCGCTTTCATGAATCTATTTGCTCATAGATCTTGTGATCCACGAAGTGAAGCGGGTAGCGATAGGCACATACTCCTTGTAAACTACTTGATTGGGAAGAACATAAACACACTCAACTTCCTGCAATCCCTTAGTGCCGGGCGAGAGAGAGAGCACAGAATAGGACCTTGAAGAGCCAACTCTCCTACCTTCTACTTAGACTAGTCCTTTCCCCAAGGATGTTAGGAACAGAGAAAAGGAATAGTCCCACCGCAGGCTCGAGAGACCTTGGAACGATATCCTGTACCATCTGCCTTGGTCTTTGATTACGAGGATTCGAAACCAGTTGCCCGTCTTACCTCCGTTAGTACGAGGAAAGAATAGATTTAGTCCGAGAGGACGAGGGCGTTGTTAATAGAGCTGCTACAAATGCTTTAGGTAGGTATTGGGCAATTAACATCACGCCTTGTTCTTCTGCTCTCAATTGCATCGACCCTCTGAAAGAGCTACTCAAATTCCTTTTGCTAAAGTAGTAAATAAAGAAGAGTTGAAGAAGGAAATCCAAAGTTTGAAGGAAATGAATCCATAGTCGAAGGAATAGGCACATTTAGAGCTGTGTGACTTGAAAGATATAGAATGCGCAGTTGAGGGAGGTGCTCTTGTTGAAATAACCGCTCCTTTACCCGTATCCGCTCTTAGCAAGAATGGGAGTCAACCAGGCCTTTATCTTGATTTCGAATCAGTTTCATTCAAAGCAATCCCTGCTTGCTTTCAACGCAATGTAATAGCGCCTTGGCAGCTGTCCATTCCTTTCAATCCCTAGAGTTAGTAGTTCGAGTTCTTCTTTCCTCTCCCTTAAGGAAGGTAAAAAGACCAAACCCACTCTCTACAATACCAAAGCAGAGGCAAAAAAGGCGTGCTACATAAGCATATGCTAAAGGGAAAGAAATTGGTTATTTATTTCCGGCCGTACAGAAATCTATCTATTATTGCCTGCATCGACAGCAAAGTAAACTCTCGCTGATGATAGAAGCACAACTCTTAGGGCTGAGGAAACTATGAGCTATTGATTTACCCGCTGTTACTGAGACAGGCAACAAGATAAAGGATGGCTTAAGGTATATTTTATTACTTGACTATCCTGACTTGGCAAATAAAAGAGAACCCGCTTGCCTAAAGTCCCTCTTGTTTGCTACCTTGGGAAATCTTTCTGCTTACCTACTTGCTGACCTTAGGACAGGATTTCGAGTTACCTGAAAGCTCGGCACGCTATCAAAGCACTTTGGATTGGCTGGAACAGAACCCCCGTAAACTACAACTCGAACGGGCTTGACTATAGTTACCTTATTTGAAGTATATTGAGTTGACCTGATTGATTATTTCTTAAGAATGCGTAAGATGAATAGAAACTAGGCAGTTCCACACTGGAAGAAAGAAAGGCGCTATGTTAATTGCCGTGAGACTATTCAACCCTAATATCCCGCGGGAGCGGAAGTGATAAAAGCAGGTTTTTTTTTCATCTGCTAGCATTGGAATAGATTCTTTATCAATAGCCCACCCTTTCTTTGAACCTTGTCAATGATCGAACAACAAGATATGAACTGAGTGCCATTTGATGAGTAACTGAGAACAAAGGAGAGGGATATGGAAAGAATGAAGTAATGAAAGAGGAAGTCATTGCTAGTAGTAACGACTTGTCACGATCCATTGGTTCATATAGAATCCATGTCCTAGGTGGATCAAAAAACATTCTTTTCGCTAAGCGTATATAATAAAATAGAGTGAAAGGGTCCACCCCGAAAGCAAGGGTATACTAAGACTAACAGCTGAGTCCTCTCCGAACCGCAGGAGATAGTTGCCCATCATACGGCTCACCAACTTCACTTGCCTATATGGGAGGCGCGCTCTGGGCAGGTTCGGATCACAACCAATACATGGCTCTACGAAGGTGGGTTAGGGTGGATGGTTGGAAGGTGAGATATGATTCTTTTCCTCTATTTCAACGATGAGAAATGCGAGTCTGTTTTGTCCACTTTCTCCATCCCCCTCTATAAAAATGATAAAAAAAGGCCGTGTTGGCGCTATTCCATTGCCCAACGCTCTGCTAGGCACTGGACAGGGGAGGGGTTAGCTTTTGTTATGTGTAGAGCCAAGTGTAGTGTGGTGGTTTAGTAGGCACTTTTAGGCCCCTTCCCGGCTACTGGATTACTCCAGTGCTTCGGGTACTACGGACCCTCTGCCATCCATTGCAGCGGAGCCGTTTCATGAGCAGGGGGGCTAAGCACAGTTCTTTTCATTTGCGGAAATCTATGATTTTTTAGATATCCAAATAGAAATCGGATAGGATCTATCTTTCTATTCAACTAAAAAAAATGGATTGTTGTTGTTGCGTAGCAAGAAGAAGCCCAAAATCTTTGATTTGGCGAGGAAAGACTGCACTGCTTTGGGCTCAGGAAGCGAAGGGAATGAGCTCTCTGAACTACCTACGTCCAGCCTCCACACTTCTTTTTCTCCGTGCCCGTTCCGCATGCGCTTCGCGCGCAATTGGCGCTTTGCTCTCCTCTTATTCTTCATTGGACGGTTCGGATGGACTTCGCCGTTCTTTCCCAACTCAAATGGAAAGGGTAGGAACTCAACAACGAGATGTCGATTCGTTTTCCGCCCCCAATGAGATGGGGAATTTTTAACCCCCCTCTTCTCAGGCAAAACCTGAAAACCTCGTACGTTGCCCATCCAGCCTTCATCTTTCTGAATCGATACCCGCTCGCGTCGTTCCAACAACAGGCGGGGAGCACCTCAGTATACGATCGCGCGCAATTACTGGGAGTCCTAAACACTGGCCAACTTCAATTCACCAAACCAAGGTTCATCTCGTGTAGTGATTGTGGACTCGTACAAGGATATTGAGTAGACGGTTGATGTATCAGACTCGACCCTTTCTTTCGTAACATGCATTCCCATCCGTGTCGCAACTGATTCGGTAAGCTACGTGTCCGGTGCACGGAGAACTGTCTTCGGTCCCCCAAACTTACTTACTCGTGGCAACCTTCCGGCCGCCCAACGACTTATAACGCTAGTCACTACTCCCACTAGGGCTAGGAAGTAAGCCCCACAACCCAAAGCGGCGAAAAACAAATAGAATTTGCTACAAAAGCCGGCTAACGGGGGTATTCCTATGTATGAGAACATAGTCATGGAGAAGGTAATAGCAAAAATAGGATTCATTTTGGCTAGAGCGCCCAAATCCGCTATATATTTAACACGGGTTTGCCGTAATGCTGAAACTATGGCGAATGCAGCTATCGTCATTGATGCATAAATAAAGATACCAATTAGTAATGATTGAATTCCTTCTATGGTTCCACATGAGAAACCAGTACGAATATAACCTACATGTCCAATTGAACTATGAGCTAGAAGTCTTTTTACTTTCGTTTGGGCCATGGCGGCCAGTGCTCCTAAGATCATAGAAGCAATGCTGCAGAAAAAGAAGATTTGTTGCAATGTAGCTCCATAAGAACCATAAATAGAAAGACGTGAAATATTAGCAAAAATAGATATTTTAGGCGCAATAGAAAGGAATGCTGTAACCGGGGTGGGTGAACCCTCATAGATATCAGGTGCCCACATATATAGAGTAAAAAGATATATTGAGTCCGAAGGGGAGGGGGGTTTTCTTCGGGGCTCGAGAGATGGAATAGATAGGACCCCACAAGTTTCGAATGATAGCTGGGGAATTCATTCACACGAAAGGGAACGAGGAATTCTCAACGAAAAAAGTGCTCTCTGAACCGAACGTGAAAGTAGTTTTCCATCAGACGGCTGTTCCCGACTCTCGACTTGGATTATATATCCAAACAAAAAGTCCGCTCTCGGCCATTCCACTCCACACGCTGCCTAGCAGAGGATGGATGGTTTTCTGATCTCGACGGCAAGGAGAGGAAAGGGGAAAGAAGACGCTCGACCGTTAGGGAGAGGTACGTAGTGCTCGACCATCTTGAAAGGAGAGGAAGGTTTAAATAAAGTGGATTCTCTCTTTTTTTTTGTAGTAGATGCCGAACCTGCTGTGCCCCATTGACGTTGAAGGGGGCGGGCGCAGCAGCTACATGGACCCCTTCCTTTCTTTCTGTTGTTGCCTGCACCGTGCCGAGCCGGAATCTTGTAAAGTGCAGGCAAAGCAAAGCCCGAAGGCTGCTGGTTCGGGGGTACAGTACTAAAGGTCCTCGGACTTCCAGGCGGTTTTTTTTGGGCAGCTGTTCACCGTTGGATCTCGCCAATACAGCCCCCTATAGTTTTCGTTACCGAGATATCTTTTTTTAATCTTTCCCAGGGATTTTTTGGGTAATCTGCTCCCATGCTGCGTCAAATCAGAAAACCATCCATCCTTGTCGCTCTTCTTTCCTTGCGAGCAGGAAGCACACCAGCAGCGTGCGTTGCGTGATTCTACTGTGTTTTTTGCACTTGACTGGGTGGACAGTTGACCGGAAGATAACTTTGATTCGCCCGGCCAGCGGGCGGGCTAGGGCTTATCTTGTGTGACAAGACTACAGAGCGAGTGACTCAACTAGGCGGGCAGCTGTGTGACAAGACTACAGAGAAAGCGACGCTTTCGTGTAACATGCTATGGTCTCAACGCCCTTACGAGGTAGTGATGAGTTTCACGCGCTCGTTGCCCGGCCCGGCTAGGAAGATTGGCCGCAATCTGAGCGGTACCACCCACCCTACCCTACCACCTATAGGCGTCCGTCCGGCCTACAGCCGCCCGAAAAGGAACTGCAGTGATCTTGAATAGGAATCCTACAGCGAGAAAAAGAATCCCCAAAAAAATACCACTAGATTGAGCACCAGTGATTTCGTATCCGGTCAAAATCTTGGCTAATTGATCGAAGTGGGTAGCTCCAGTAGACCCATAGATCATGGAACAAATAGGGTGGGTAGGCCCAACACACTACACGTATAGACGCGAACCCCCCCAAAAACCGTACGTGCAATTCTCACCGCATACGGCTCGCACAAAGACTCCTAAATCCTTCACTGCGTCCACCGCGTAATTCAATGAAGCGAGTCAAAGAACAGAGCTATTAACATAGCGGTAGCGGAGAAGCGAGTAGAAACAAACCATCCATCGCGCGTTGAACATTGCCCTCTCTCCAATATCCTCGATCAAACTTGCGCTCCCCAGGCGCTATTCAATGGGGGGTCTTTCTTTCCTTCGCCTATCTAAACTATCGGCTTGGCACACTGTGAAGGCTGCATGGAAGGGTTTTGAGACGACTACATAAGCTAAAAGACTACAAGACAAGCCGGAAGCGACTGGCTTCTATTCTCGTTGGGATTGTAACTAGATGGGGAATCTAGAGATCGTAGTAGTTCGCCAACCTCTCACACTAACATACGATACAATTTCACTTCACGACACGGCAAAAAAAAGAAAGAGATAACTAAAGAGTCGAACCAAAGTTAGTACTCACGTATGAAAGTTTCTGTATAGGCAACAGGACTTAGAGTAGTGTATCGAACTAGAAGACAGGAAGGAGCGCACCAACATCATTGACGAAGATAAAGACTTGGAGAGTGGACTCTTTCTGTAGGGTAGGATTCTACATATGATCAATCTCGTGAAACGTTGATTTCTCAATATAGCTTTGATAGTCTCACAAGCTTGAAATACTTTCCAATCCAATCTCGAATGCAAGCAAGAAAGAACTAACGGATGAATGGGGGCTAACTAAACCGAAAGAATCAGCTGTGGGACTACTTCACGCAGTAAGTCCGGGCAAGTAAAGAAGGAGCTCTGTTTCGCAGAGTGGGAAGACCTTGATTGGTACCCCACGGGGTATCGGACCTCCGTTCGGACTGTAACCGGCGCTACTCCCTGGTTTTTGGGATGAAAGCACCAAACCTGTTGAATTGGAAGTAACCTGCCCAGAGAGAAGGAATTGAACTGCACATTCTAGTCAAGATAGACACGAGCATAGGCTATGACTCTTGCTGTTGGAGAATCCCTCAGATATTTAAAGTTGTGTATCTACGCCAATAATACTATGGTTTCGTACCATTAGCCGAAGAAGATCCGGGTAAGATATGCACTTCCTCGGGAATCAAAAAGGATCTACTTGCATTTGGTATTTTTACCACCTCCTCGATATTCAATTAAATCCTCTTTTTTGGCGATTGAATGCATTTCTAGAATCCCATATTTAGTAATTCCCGAACTCTTTCTTCTGTATATAGGATCGTTGAAATAAGCAAGAATGCAATTTATACGGAAAATACCGGGATTTCAACCGAGATGCCTGAAGGAGCCTTTAGTGTGTTCTCGCGTTCTTGAATCGATTGGAGTGGAATGATGAATCTATTTCTTCGCCTCTTTGAGAATAAAGCATAATTCTGGTAGAGAATGGGCGTATCGTTGAGATTACCACGACCAGTACAGATAATTCGGCCAAGATCTGAATAAGAAGAAATCCTATCGTCTTTTTTCACTTTACCGAAAAGGAAAGAATTTTTGTCTCGAACGATCATACAACAAAAGATGGGACAGCCGAAAATGATGACCCTTCTCAAGCAAGCCTGAGGCCTAAGTTGGACTTTCTCTTCTTTCCCTGCTTCTTTTCCTAGAACTGGAACTCGAAATCGTCCCTAAGTCTGTCGGTATGTGCTCTCCGGGTCTGTTCCCATTCCTTTAGCGCTTTTGTTTTATCATCCATCCTGGTTTTGTTCACATTGAGAGAATGTATTGCTTGTACTTTAGTGCCTGCTGGAAAGCGGCTTGAAAAAGAGTGAATCTTACTGGCTTGGCTTGTTGGAATAGCAGGAATGGAAGGCGAAGGAAGGGCTATATACTGGATGGGAGAGGAGAAGGCCTTATAAGAGGACTCCAATACAGCAGCACAACTAGCCAGCCGGAGAACTGGCATTGGCTGGAAGGCCGACGACTGTAATTGGATCGAAAGAAGGATAGAAGGGGGGCCCTTAATACCCTTTCTAAAAAAAGGATTCACCTCACCTACGTTTGAAAACGAACTGCCTTTTGAGGAACAGCTCTTATGCACCTTACCTAGTGGCTGGATCGACAGCAAATGGAACTCCAACTACTAATTACAGATACTAGCTCAAGTTTCAATATCTCGACCGAAAGGGAGAGGGCTATTAACAGTTAGCCTCGACCGGTAGGTCGAGTAAGGGAGAGGGAGTAAAGGGAATGAAGCTCGACTTTCTTTTCCGGAGTGCTTTCATAATGGTAGTAGGATAAAGGTGGTATCATAAGGCATCTACTACGTTAGGCTTGCGTCCTTGGCGTAGGAGCGTACGTGAGTAAGTTTTTGAGAGCTAGTTTAGTTCATATCTGTGGGACTAGGTTGCCTGGCTTGCAGAGGTATTATAGGTATAGTCAAGGTACAGCTTTTCTGACCGGAAAACGGCTGGCCTTAAGATCTTACTTTCTGACTAATTACATAGTCGAGCTTCTTTCTATCGGGCGAAATATCTGCCTTATCAAAAAAGATCCCTGCTTTCGTTAGGGCTTCTTGCCGGTTTTCATCAACTAACAATCCAGACTTTGTTGTCCATTTATACACCATATCAGCCGTGGAGTCAAAGTCGGATTGGTTGATCGTTCGCAGGCCACTTTAGTTGTGATGTCTCGACTTCCAAATCGTTATTCGATTGGGTCAGTATTCTGAAGCATACTGGTTCAGGTGGAGCGAGTGGTGATTCAGGCCCAGTCGAAGTAATCCTTCTCTCTCGCGACCTTGAAATAGTGAAAGCTCAATCCCAACTGGTGCAGAACCCTAGAGCTATTGCCAGATTTGATCTCAAATGAGCTGCTGTTTTTTCTTCTTGAAAAGAAAGACCGCTCCGCTCTATCAATTCCGTAACTTGTATATAGCAGCTCTTCAACAAGAGAAAAGATCATATCGGCAACAGCAAGTAAAGTCAACAATGCCTCAGAAAAAAGTATCGGCTTAGCTCCTTCCGGATGACCTGACGCCTCGAAGCCAGCGAAGGCAAAAAGGTGCTAAACACCCTCCGCAGGTCTAAAGAACCCCGAGAGGCAGATACCAGTAAGAAAGTCCTTATGTTGCTACTACTACTAATCCATCTGTCTATGTAATTAGCTAACCGGCCTTTTACTAAAATGGGGGGGCTAACACAACTCTTTTCTTTGTTGGTACTTCCTGGTAAAGCGAAACGATTACCTACCCGAGACACTTTCTCTCTTTAGTCTAATCTTTGATGAAGAAATACACCTATGAGAGAAGCGGGTTCTCTCTTTCAAAAGTGGAGTTGATTGTCCAACAGAGGAATGGAGTCGTAAAGCATTGGGTATTCTCGTGTCTTCCTTCCGCCTCGTACTACACTTGGTTGTTCAGTGGCGATGCTCCTTCTTTGTATGCTGCCTTTGCTGTGTAAGTTGTGTGCCTGCTGAGGTGTGACGCGATGCGTTTTCCGATTCTGATGCAGCCATTGCCCTTTATGGGTAGACTAAAGTCCCTGACCCGGTTGAGGATCGCATTTAGGCTGACCCTATAACCAGGAATGAAAAAAAACCTAGAGCAAAATCCCCCACGCCCGTAGGTAGAAGTCCTCCCGATTCCTCAGTAGCATCTGCTGGACTACGTGCCTCCGCTTTTGAATGAATTTAATGAAAGATAGCACATGTTGGTGGGGAAAGAAGCCACAGCAGGGCAGGAAAGAGGGTCTCAACCGGTCTCTAAGAATGTCGGTAGACGGGAACTTTTCCGGTCAAAAAAGAGATGAGACCGGGAATAGAGAATGATATCTGATCTATAGAGATCCGGTTTAATAATCCAGCAAGGCGGGCTCAAGCCGATCCAGTATATAATTATAATGTTTCAGCAATCTATTGTGTGTCACGACTACTCTACACTTAGTAAGGTTTTGCTGGACAACTGTCGGCAAACCGGGGTGCTCTCAACTCTTTTGATTCATTAGCCTAAGGCTTATCCAAGACTGATTCCTTCTAATGCAAAGAGATATCCCCGAGCCCTTTCAATATTTGATTTAATGGAGCGAGTCGAAAAAAGTACTAGATCAAGGATGGTTTGAAGAAACGAGCGTAGTACTTTCAGCGAGTAGTTGAAGTAAGACAATCAAGTTGCTTTTTTTTTTATTGATTCAGAGCCCGAATTAGAACCGGGTAATAGCCGGGGAGAGTGGCCGAGTGGTCAAAAGCGACAGACTGTAAATCTGTTGAAGTTTTTCTACGTAGGTTCGCCTCTCCCACTTCTGTAGACTTAAGAGAAGAGAAAAGAGGCATTATTGACGGAATCAAGAACTTATTTACAACAGCGATTGTTGATCTTTCTTTTGAACAGTGACAGAACAGTGATTGACAGGGGACAGGTCGGTGAAGCCTGATCCTTCGAGTGCTGTCATGGCCCCCATTCCATGCTCACACTCTGTTCCTTGCTTCGCTTCTTTTCTGTTTTGGCTTTAGTTGCACTTTCGGGTTTATCTTTCAATCTTATGTCGTGAGGGGTAGTTGATTTCGTCATGTATTCTGGAATAATTAGGTAATAGGAAGCGAGTAGGCACAGGGGGAATAAAGAAGATTACCATGGATGTAGTAATAATTCTGTTGAGGAAAGGATTCTGACTACAACCGGGAATGGTAGATCAAATACGGTATTTTTTCTCTTTTTCTCGGTGTCAAGAATGTACTTCGTATTCCCCCATTTTGTTGAGGAGTGTAAGCACATGTGGTTTGATGTATGATACCAAGTGAAGAGAACAATGATTGGCAAGAGGTGTTGAGGAATTCCCCCCCATTATCTGTTCTAATGGTCTTAACTCCTTTATTCAATTGAGTCTTTACCTTTTCAATTTATCCAGAACCGAATACACTTGACTCAACAAAGCAACCAAGTAGGTCCAAGCAGATTCCATTTAGTCATCAACCAAAGTAACAAAGTATCTAGCCCAAGTCAATTCTGTTTCCTTTCCCGGATTTGTTGTTACCAAATGTACAAGCTTAAAAATATGTGAAGAATTAGTTTTGGGAAAAGGAAATCTGTGTTGTTTAGCCATATGACAAACATAGTAACTCAAGTAAACGGCATAGGTTAAAGGCTTTCCCTAAACCCTTAGCGGACTTATCTACGTCTACGTACGTAAATTCTTCTAGTTCGTCTAGCGGCTCAAGACTCCAACCCTCCGATCAACCCAATCCCTTACTTGACCCTCAAAACTCACTATCGAGTTGTAACCGAAGTAGATCAAGAGAAGGGACGATGCCCAGACAGATTTGACCCAATGTCAAGTCAAACAGGCCAAAGGCTCAGAATGAGACGAGTCAGGGATCCAGAATGACATCATTGACTGATCCCGAGCAAGAAAGACGCTTTACGCAGCATTTCAGGTCGGAAAACTCAAGTTGCGTGTCATCAAGTTAGGCCAACCTCGGAACTAGATGTGGTCACCTTTCTAATCTAAGACCACAAGCGATGGCCAGGGATCATCCTCTCAATAGGACAGAAAGAAGGTCCTAGGAATAACCTAGACGGTTTCTTCTTGCATCCTTTACTTTGTTGTTCACAGTAGCAGCTTGCCAAGTGAATGAGGACCGTCGGATCGAGGGCATTCAGGCTATAACATAGAGTTGGAGGCCTTATTTCTGGGACATCCAGAAAAGCCATCCCATTCAAGAAGCCCCCGGGTAAGGGGAAAGCTTTCATTATAGTTGAAACTGGTATTCAAATTGAGTAGTTTTACGAGGGTCTTTCCTTGTTTTCCTTTCCGCAGCATCCCTACTCAACTAGAGAATGTGGTAGGAATTCTCAGTGCACCGATGGCCATATCCTTCTCAGATGATAACGGTAAGCTATCTCCCCCATATCAGAGCCCTGAACAACACTCTTCTTATCGGCAATCGTTCTATCTCTCGAGTCAAAAAACCCTCAACATCTGCCCTCTATCCACGCTACGCTGCGCGCCCTTGACATTTCTGAGGACTCTCTGGCTCCTTCTCCCGTGTACATCACCGCTTATGATAACTCGAGAAGGCCAGCAAGAGGCAGGCTGATTGCCGATAGTAGGCCCTTTGATCCTCAGTACCACCTTGTCTAGGACCCTTAGCTCGTTAAGGTAAATAGCGAGGGCACTCGTACTAGATGTCATCAAAAAAGAAAGCCCATGGGAAAGCCTAACTGGACCTATCAACTGAAAGCATTTAAGCCTTTGAAACTAGTCAAAATCGAACTAACAATCAACTAGGGCATTTGTTTTTCGGTTTGCAAATGGGGGACTTCAAGACACGGTGTCATTGTTTCGCGGAATAGTTGGCGGAAACCGAGGTACGAAGTGGTTTGGCCTTGCCGGGCTAGCGGGTGAGCTAGGTATTATGTGGAAGCCAATGATAAACTATTGTAAACGGATGCAAAGGTATTTTCAAAATCAAGAAGGGTCCCGATGGGAAGCTTTCAAAGTTTCGGGCAAGGCTTCTGGTTTCTCTTTCAAAGCAGTGGATTTTCGGTCGAGAAAATGGAGAGGAAAGAAAGCCCAATAGACGATAGAGTGGAAGAGAGAGCTGACAGCAGCGACAAGCCGAGAAGACGAGGACAGAGTCAAGTCAAACAGCTTGACCTTAGTGGAAGAGAATGGATATAATCTAAGAAAAGGTTGCATTTCCTTTTTCTTCCTATTTCGCTCATTTTCTTTTCATCGCCTGTGGGAGCTTGCTGATAGTGAGGAAGCCATAATCTATCTATCGGATTGGAGTCAAGAGAGACTCTCGTCCTACTGCTTCCTTTGAATTGCCTTAATGGCACACATATGATAGTTGGCAGGGCTCGGTTTTTCTTTGTGGGCATTTGCTAATTCGGTATGGCACCAACAAGAAGGACCTTGGTCGGATTCATTCGTGAAAGCGCGTATGCTTATTCTAAACCTATTGGATGTTGTGCTTCATACCCGACAAACAAAGGAAGAAGAATGACATTCCCCGAAACTCAAAGTCATCAACTTATTGAGTTGTGATACATTTGATTATTCTCGAAGGTAAGAATAGTCTATATAAGAGAGAGGTGGCCCATGGCTTTGAAGATTGGATTTATTAGCGTTGGATCTTGGTAAAGCTATTCCACTATATGATGCATTGGACTTCAGCCTCTGGCACTCAATCGCTAGCCTTTCTCACATTCTTCTGTCATAGTTTGTGCGTTGAGCTAAGTCGTCCAAAGTAACCTGAAGAGCATTCTTTCTGGTTTTCGACTCTCTGAGTCGAGTAGTCGTCTTATTCAGATGAGCTTGCAGGGCCTTTTCTTAGTTTACCCGGTCAACAATGGTTATGTGTTCCCTAGCCGCTGGTTTCTTTCTTCCCACTTCTTCCCTGAGAGCCAATGGGAGTTCCCAGTGTTCGGGGGAGTCAGACTAGTCTTATCCTTAAGTTAGGGCAAGGATATATAGTAAGGGGCGACCTTTTCAACTAACTAATCGGTAGGTAAGGACAGATATGGTTGTGTAATCCTCTACCGTGAAATGAATGCTATTTTTCTAAACCCTTTGCGTGGCATAAGGCGCTATTCACATTGCCCTATCACGACCGCCTTCTTATTAGGATTTAGACTAAGAAAGGAAGAATATTGCCCCCAATTCCTTTATTGGAATTGTAGGGCTCGAAAGCTACAAGGGCTGCAACTCTTAGCTCATAACAAGGCAATCCAGCAAGAAGCTCATAGCTCATAGCAACTGTAAGTTAGCAGAGTTCTTTATTCTTTCTTTTCTTGCCTTCGGTTGTTGGCCGAGGTCAGAAACCAGTAGCTCAGTAGCTCATTAGTTCTGAATCCCATATTCCATCCTGGAAGTGGGAACAATTAGAGAGAACTCCTACACTACAACTGGAACTACTAGCTTACTGTAAGAATCAGGTATCCTTCTTCTTTCTGTCCGTCCTAAAGCAACAAGGCTACAAACTCATAGCTCAAGAAGTAAGGCAGTAGAGCCCTTACCCAATTCGTGGCAACTCATTGTCGGGTAACACAACACGGAAAAACAAGACTGGTACACTAGACTAACTCAGACATCCTTTGGTTTCTTAGCTCTGTTATTAAGTCATGTCTCTACTATATAGAATAGGCTAAACATTTCCATTTATCTATATGCCTAGGGCAGAAAAAGAGCCAATATTCCGATCTGGTTTTCCTTCTTTCAGGACAAGACGGGGTAAGACAACCAACTCAAACTCTAGAAAGACCGACTGGTTCACTCGGGACTTCTTAGGTAATCCCTTCGTTCTCTTGTAGTCGATACGGTCTCAACCCTCTACTATATAATAAAGGCTCTATTTTATCAAATATCTCTAAGAGTAAGAGAAGGCTCTAGGTAAACTTACTCTTGAAAGAGGGCAATTAACATAGCACCTATCTTTTTCCCCAGGACCAACAATCAACAATCTTCTCAGTCGGCGAAGCCTAGTCTCATACCCCTGGGAAACATCTCTATTCTTTTATCTAGCTCTAAAACAAGGACAAAGGATATAGGCTTTTAGGCAAAGGCATTCTCCAGAGGTACAATCAGTCAAGGGGCATCCTAAAGTCCGGTTTTGCCATGATCAATCTCTCAGGGCTTCCAGGGAGATCCTTTTTATTGATCTCCTTTATCTCAACCGGTCTATAAAGAGCAAGACAGTTCTATTCTATCCCTTTTTCTTGAGTCGGAAACCCTAGCCAAAAAGGATACTTTCAAAAGGGCCTTTTATCCAATCTTATTTCTTGCAGGTAGAATCCTAAAGGGACTCCTTTTTACGGAGGTCCTTTAATACATAATTTCTTTGGCTTTCTTGGTCGATCAATTTATTGATCTAGTTTTTCGGCTACAACTACTGGATTCACTTATGGAAAAAGTCTATATCCCAGGACAAGGACAAGACCAGAAAAGATGCAGTGTTGGCCTGTTCCTTCTTTTAGGTAGAATCACTCAAGAGGATGTTGAAACTCCGAATAAGGACTTCGAAAAGGAGGACATCCATTTTGGTTCAGGATTTCCCTTCACAAATAATGGACAATCATATTTCCCTAATTTACACAGAAACTATCAACCCACATCAGGGAGGCCGGGATAAGGGAATCTGGAAGCCGACATGACAGGCCCGGGTAACCGAACCTGATGCTTTGGGACATTAGCTCGCACTCTACAAACATACCCATTGGAGACGGATAGTCATAAGTCCGACCTGGCGCGAATTATCAATTCGTTAGTTAACTTAGACCGGCGTCAAGGCTCTCACGATATGTCCTGTGGTTGATAGACAAGAAGGCTGTGCGACATGAATATCCAGATGAAAGGCTCCCTCTGGTGACATGTCGGGGGACCCGGGAGTTGTGAGCCGGGAGCATCCCCCAAGCTGAAGCACTTGACGTCGGCTCCATACCGGAAAAGACTCGTTTCGAAAGTTCGTTAGTTCTCGGTATCGAAGGAAGCGCAAAGAGAGATAAGGAAGGGAAAGCAGCTAGCAGCTCTTAGTAAAGGCAGTTACATAATGACTACAGGGGGTTTCGAACTCTTCTTTTAAGGAGGACTTCGTCTCTTTTGTAAAAAGAGCTAGTCTTGAGCGGTTGCTGGTGTTAGGTAATGCGCGTACTGTAAGCCTTAGCTCAGTGATACACTTAGTTGCTTTCAGGAACACAGTGCTAAGAGTTAACAGCTCCTTTCCTTTTCTTTTTCAAGCACTACTTCCGGAGATACCGCTGGTTTGCTTAGGACAACAGCAGCAGAGCATACCCCGTTCGAGAGGCATTGAGTAGTATGCCTCTCTCTCTCTGCTGCCAGTAAAGCGACCTTAGGAGCGGTGTAAGACGAGTTCTCTCAAAACGAGTCTTTTCGGGAGGTGAGATAGAAAAGGAGGCAGAAGCCCGGAGTACTTCGACTACTTTGACAAACAGGTCCGGGCCATTCTGGTAAGTCTACTCCTTCCTGAAGTCAACAAAGACAGATAAAAGATCAAAGGAAAGCAGAAATGACAACTCTTTCTTCTCCCTTTCTCTAGCTCTAACTCATATAGCTCACTAAGAAATAGCTCATTAACAACCAGCTCCTTCACTTCCTAGCTACAATAACTCGGAAGAACTCCACTCTAGCTCCAACAAGAACCCAGGGACTAGGCGGTTGATGATATAACACCCACACCTGTTACTGAAAGACTGATCCCAACACCGGCAACTAAAGCACTGCTTCCTGATAGTTGACCAGGAGTTGACTTATCAAGTCAAGCAGTGACACAGAAGACCTTCTTCTTCTTTCTAAGGGCTGGTCTTGTTGCGTCAAAAGAAGAAACCCATGGGTCTCCGCTATCCTCATTGCTTAGTAGATGGTCTGAGGATAGACTGAAGCAAGAAAGGACCGGAGTTGTAAAGAAGTCAATACAGCAGTACTGAGCTACGGATACGCTTTCGAAAGATTTGGACGATCTATTCCAACATAGTTTACTTTTGCAATGTTGGGATGAGAGCCCCTACCCGATCACGAATAATGGGATCTATTTGACTGCTTCACCGGTGGATTTGTTGTGCGAAGAGTGCGTTATGACCTGTGGCCGTCTGCCTGGTGGGGGCGGCTTTTCATTAAGAACTCTTTGGTCGTTCAATTCCTTTGCAAGAGGGCGCTTGAGAGCACCCCTCGTCGCCTCTGTACCCGAAATGCGCTGCGCTTTCTCGAGATTGAAGAGTGAATTCACCTCCGGCAGAACAAACATCCTTAGAGGAAACCTTCTCCCCTGTACTGGTAAAGCTTCCGCATAATTTCCTTCGGATTGACACACGCCGCCTACACGATACAAAGCTCCCTCATTCGGTTGTTTGAGAACTTGTTTGTGGCCTATTCTGGCCCATGAGGATACTTTGGCTCTACTTGCTCGACGCAGACAGATTGCATAATAACAGCTGCCTTCATTAAATCTTACATAAGATCTAAGATTGAGATCTTGATACACGGATTTCCCATCAAATCAAATAAAGACTAGGGAAAGGGTGGATTCAAAAGAGAGGTGATACCACTTCTTCAACTAGTAGATTGAGTGACCTTGCTTTATATCAAGGCTGAGTCTAAAGCGCACACGCCACGGAGAGAAAAATTTCCTCTCATTGAAAACACAAATAGTCATCTCTCTCTGTCGTGGACGGATTCCGACTTCTTATTGGAAAATTACCCTAGCGGACGGATGAAGAAATAGGTGGCATTTCTCTTTCTCCGAAGAAACGGAAAATACCACTTCGAATTCACTGGAGATGACGATCCACGCGCGTGAGTGAAGAAGGGAAAGCGGGGAGTCCGATGTTAGAGCTATTGAGTGCCATGATCCACGCCTCCAACCTTGAACAATTCGTGTGAACGGCCTTCAAGCTGGGATTTTTGGCTTTATCGTATCCGAAGAGATGGAGCGGCGGAGCGGTCGATAGAGAAAGGTTGACGTCCACTGATGAAAGGTACCCTGACGATAGATCCTGACCAATCATTTCTGCCACTACTTGTTTTCTTGTCATCGATATCCTATTCTGTCAAAAGGGAGTCCGGTGTGGGCGTTAGAGCATTGAGAGGACCTTTCCCGCCCGCCGTACGAGAGGACCGGGAAGGACTCGCCTTCATTATTGTTAGAGAAACGGGCGCTATTAAGACCGAAAGAGCTAGGCAGGATTATTAACAATAATTCTTGGAATTCCATGCACCAGGGAAGCAAAGCAACAATAGAAGTAGATGAAGGGAATAAGGGACCCCAGAAGGAAAGGGGAGGAAAATGCCACGGGGGAAGGCCTTCCCCGATGAGTAATTGGATTTTTAAGAAGGGTAATTTATTATTGAATCGTTTGCTGATTGAATATGAACAAGACATAAAGATCCGGGTTAATAATTGCTTCACATCATTTCTTCCTTATCGGCCTCTTGTTGGCGAGATTTCCCTACCCCTATCCTACCACTGTTGATTGCGCGACCATGGATCTGTTAATCCAGTATGTTTACCCGGTAAGTTTACAATTTCCGGTGAGGAGATCTCATTTACGCTAGGTCCTGGTATCCCCTTGACATATGAGGCCGCAAAGAGTTTCTTCCTATGAATGTGGTGTATGCTCAAGTATATCAATGTATATATAAATATGCTGAAAGCTACGAGGGAGATTATATAGTTCGACTGATGATCCGAGTCTATATGGACGGATTGCTAGGACATCGTTGTCTTCCGAAGAGGGATACTTGAAGAATGGAAGACGGATTATTGAATGAGATCAATCCGCAAGAGAGATCCGGAATTTAGCAGCGTAGTTATCCAAACCATATCACAGCTCTCAAACCATCTCGCACTGAGCTAAAACCATTGATGGTAGCCGATACCGAGACTATACTGATAGATAACGTTAATAAGCCTTATGCTCTTGGTCTGTTGCTGGTTCGTCCCGGTGAACAGATCAATGATATGTTGATTGATACCTACTTCAGTGAAGACTACTCTAGAATCTTGGATTCCTTTGAAGAAAGGAGTAACAAGGTACTTTATGACTTGGTATTAAGGATATCAACGATTGTTAGACAAGAACGATCTTTAACTATTTACTTCCTTCCACAACTTCTCTAGATTCGATGGTATTCTCTCTTGAAGATCCTAGCATGTCATCACAAGAGCTACAAGCTAAAACCACTGATGAGGAACCATAGGCTTTACGAGTTAGCAGTCTATTCTGGTAAGAAGATGGTATTCCGCTTCAGAGACTCCTTGAATCTACTCCCAGGCAAACTTTGCTCCCTAGCTAAGAGTCTATGCCCGGATCTAGGCCCCAAAGGCTCTATCCCATATGAAGAGGTGAGACTGTAAAATCAGGTTAGTATGAAAAAAAGCTTGATAGACTATATGAAGCAGGACATTCTTCTCCTTTCCGGTGTAATGCAAAATGCTCAAGATATATATTGGAAGCTGTACAAGGTGGACATAGAAAGCAAGATAACAGTTTCCTCACTGGCTCTATGCATCTTTCGTATGAAATACTACGATGCTTCTAATTGGCCAGTCCACATCCCAAACAAGAATGAAGACGGCTTTCTAAGGCGTGCCTACTACGGCATGAATACTTCCAAAAGCGCCCCGTGGTAGAGGCCATTCATTATTAAGGTAAGGAGCATTTCTATTTGAGCAAAGAATGGGGAGATTAGCACCCACCTGATTGTCGTGCTCTCATCAATTGAAAATGCAAGGGGAGTTGTTACCGTGTTCCTACTCTGCTGCCCTTTTCTTTTTCCTTTAATCCTCTTTTAAGGTTTTGTTCTCTTGGGCCCGATCTCCCGAGGTCGGGCAAGCGCCTGTTATCCCTTCGTGAGCTTATTATGTTCATAGGGAACAGGCAATGCAGCCTTCTTGTCTGTCTGATGAAAATTATGTTCATTACGGTTATCTCTGACCTCGACCGGGAAGCTCACTCACCCTAAACCGGCGTCGAGTCTACTAGTCCCGCCATAGGAACCAATCAGACAGTTTCTGCATCATTCTATGTAATTTAACAATTGACATTTTATCAGATTCCTATCACTGATTTGTTACTTTTCTTTTAGAAAGTCTTTTATAGACAGACCTGTAATAAAAAGCTTCTTTAAAAGGAGCGACGCGACCGAGTAACTTCTTTGAAGGCACGAGGGAAGCTTGAGTTATGAAGCGCCGAGTGAAGAGTGGTGTTGCTATAGTAGCTGGAAGTTTGATTAGCAGTCTGACTCTTTAGTCTAGTCTTCCCTTCCGATCCTATGAGCTACGGAGCTATGAGTCCCGAGTTCGTATGTTATTGAGCTATTGAGTTATTCCGCTACTGAGCTATTCTATTGAGTTACCGAGCTATGAGCTAGAGTTGGTAGTTCCAGAGTTCGAGTTAAGAGTTGGAATGCTAATCTGTCCTGCCATGCCTGAAAACAGCCCGGGGCGAACGATTCTACCCTCTACCGGGTGAGTATGAGCAAGCGGAAGAAGAAAAAGAAGGAGTAAAGCCCTAATCGAAGTGCTCTGATACCATGTTGTCCGATTAGGGTTGCTCTCACTGTATGCGCAAGAGCGTGGAGATTTGGGAATACAACTTGGATTTGATCATTACTCAATTTCAGTACATATACAAAAGCAATGACACAAAGTAAACGGTCATATTTACAGACTGGGCCCATGTGTTTTAATTGTTTATGGGCAGGTCTTGTTGATAGAGCGCCCAACAAAACCATGCAGGTTATTGAGAACACCCTAGCCAAGAACCCACTTTTATCACAATAGGGAACTATTGAATCGACTCGGAGACCAGAAAGAGGAAACTTGATCGAGTAAACAGGTTAGGAACTTTTCTGGTTGGTTTATTCCTTGCAGAACAGGAAATTGAGGATCGCTTACCTGACGCTTTCCGCCGGTATAGAGAAAGACAAGGGACACACGAAAGAAGATAACAAAAGTCTTCCCCGTCTCCTTCATCAAGAGAGGCTCACATAACATTATGAAATGATCCTACGAAAATTATGCCAACCCGAAACCATACTCAGATCAGAAAGAGATTCATCAACTAGCACAAAAGTGCCAACGCACGCCAGAGACAGACTCCAGGAATGATTCAAGAGTTCCCTATTGAGAACTCTTTGAATTGGGTTAATTCTTCCGGCCCTAAATCCCCTTCCTCCTGATTCTATCAAATCAAATGCACATATAAAAGCTAGATTTCACACAAAGAGACGAGATCGGCGACCGAGTCAATATCTTGCTACTTCTTACCTGAAGCAGGAGTGAAAAGTGACCTCTCCTTAAGTTATGGTGTCGAAGCTCAGTGGCTGTTTCTAAGGAAGATCGAGGAGGGGTGTCTCGACGACTAAGTGAGAAGGAGCAGGTGTCAGCTTCATTGTGCGTTCCTTTTTGATTTTTATAGTAGGGTCTTCTTTTTCTTAATGGATGGACTATCGCGACGGTACAACAACCTTCACTCTTCTATTAGCAAGACTATCTTACAAGAGCAAAAGAGTCTGATCGGTTTCAGCCTGAGAATATTCGAAGAGAGCGCACTTCAAAGCGGAGGGGGCAGCTAACATACCAAAAGGTCGGACAGAAAGAGTCCATTCACGAGTGAGGGGAACCGGCTTATTGATGACATTCTCTCCTGCCTGTCTTCTGGCCCAAAAGAGTAGACACAGGCTGGATGGTTTGAAGAGCTCCATCCGCCTTCACTTCACTTACACAATTTATTGAGTTAGACCGACACTAATATAGACGAGTTCCGACTATCGAACTATCGAATCAGTCAATGAATCTGCTGTATCTACGCTATTGCCCGATCATAGCTGTCTTATGGGAGTAGCTCTCCCCATTCGATTAGGGCAAAAGAGGGTCGACCGATAGTCCGAGAAGAAAGAGGAGTTTCCAATTCCAATTGACTACACTCCACCGGAAAGTATTGAACTAGATCGGCTAATAAGTAAAGGAGTTTACTAGCTCAACAGAATCAGTAGCAGGCAAGATCAGCTTTTCGAAGAATTGGTAGTATGCCTGGTTGACAGGCTCTTCTTTATCAGTGCCCTCACACCAGCAACCCCTGCGGCCTAATAGGAAACGTCGTGTAGGATAGGGACCAGGCAAAACAAAAATAGAATATATAGAATAAAAAGCCGGTTAAGGTAGCGATCTGATCAAGGAATTGGAACAACCCGCCCGATTCGAGTACTTCTTGGTTCCCCTTAACTATTTCGATTCCGATTATTAAGGTCTTCAAATGATTATCCCGTCCCCGACTTGGATGTGTGTTGCATATATCTATCTTCATAAGTCATCAAGGGCTACCGGGGACCGGCTCTACGACCCCGAGGGGCACTACTGTAGAGCGCTATTGGGCGGAGCTTTCTCGATCAACTTGAATTCAGAAAGCCCGGGACTCTATATCAACATTACTATCTTACTAAACTTAACCAGGATGAAAAAGGGCCTCTCTTACTATTACTATAGTCCATCACAGGTGCCTCCTTCCACTGGCGAGAATGAGTCAACTCGATCATGCTCACAGAGCAACTCCGGAAAGGGATTTTAAACTCGTTTTTTGGCTTGATCCGACCGGTGAAAAAAGGCGGTTCTGGAGTTGACGATGATAAAATCCCAGAAAGCCTCCTTCTTCCCAACGAACTTCTTCGTTTGTTTACACTCTCTCGGTTCAGTTCCTACTTGAATCCGGATACACGGCCTACTCTTCTGCGGGCGTTTACACATGGTCATTTTTATTGTATATTATGATTAGAAAGATTAAGGCGATGCGTCAGTGGCCCGTTCCAAGGACCTTTACACGGATTTGTTGGGCTTATGCAACTGGACATTCATCAGAGCAAAGGAAGAAAAGAGAATTAATATGTTCCGGTTCATTCAATGAGGTGTGACTGCCTTTATACCTGCTGGAACTGATCTAAACAAGCTATCTGTCTTTCACTCCTCGTAATTCCTTATGTGATCTCAGTATGCTTCCCCGGAATAAGTAACTTCTTCCCGATCTGCCGAATCAGATGCTGAAGGATCTACAACTGAACGTAATTATAACAGTGGTGTAACGAAATATGTTTCCCGGTCGGGTGCTATCCACTAATCGGACGATTGACAAGTCTGATGTCGCTGAAGATAAAGAGAGAAGTAGGGTAGATGCAATTCAGTGGACCTATTGGTACCAGATAAGATAAGCCCCAGAGCAAGATCGGACCTAGAACTGCTTTTGTCGTAGATAGCGAAAAGGCCTAGCCTAAGCTTTTCGGTCGAGGGGAAAATACATCCTTTAACAATAATTTATTATCCTTAGTACACATGGCTCAGCTCTCCATATCTAACATCCCGCTGAAGCTATATTGTAACATAAAGACAGACTCAAGGACCGATTGGCTTAAGAAGGAATGCAAAACTAGCTAACATCACTGGAAAGGTGATTCGCTGCCTACCCACCATAACCTTTCGAACTTGATGCTCTTGTTAAACTCGCTCCACTCGTTCCTGATCGATGGCCTGAAAAAGGTGAAGTTCTAATAGTCAAAGTCGAGCCAACAGCCTTGAATAGAAAACCAAGATTAGGGAAGAAGGGACTAGCAGTTGAGCCCGCTGTTTTGATGCTTTAACTACTCAAAGGGACACGGTTGATCACTCATAGAGCACTGAATCCGGATCGGGGAGAGAGTCCTTTAAGTCAAAGTCGAATCCAATGGGTCTAGTTAGCGCTCTAACCTCACTCACAAGCAGGAAAGCTCCAAACACCCTCTTCCTCTTCTATGTTCTGTGTCACCGCAGGGTAAGAAAGGGCAAGGAAGCCAGCATTCTCCTCTACCCTGTCTTTAGTCAGCCAATGATTAGCGAGCAAGTCTCGAGTCAGACCAGAAAACCAGCAATTCCTAAACCCCTCAAAGCAGTCCCTGAGTCTCGAGTATAGTCTCGTAAGCGAACAAGCTCAGCCTTTTGCCCTAGATCTAGAGCTAGAGTTTCAAGGGCTATCAGTGGTTCTAGAGTACGGAATAAGAATAAGATGAAGTCACTAGGCGACCAAAGGGCTTATTAACATAGCGCGTGCATAGTCACTAAATGAAATGAAATCAGTCTATTCTACCTATAGGTGATAGAGACTCTTCCTAGTGCAAAGAGAAAGGATAAGAGCGCAATCTTTAGCTGGTCATGGCAATAATAAAGTCAAGGCTTTCTCCGAGTAGGAGGTTTGAGAGATCTTCTTTGGAGTCTAATAATTGGAGCTCTTCCTGTCGATCAGTGCTACTCCATAATCCCCCCGAGAAAGCAGATGTGCCCAACTTAGGGCAGTTGCAATATCAATATATAGCTAGTTGCAAGGCTTTCAGCTCTTATTCAAATGGTTTTTGTGGTTCGGTTTTTTCCCTTACTTAGGTAGGTAACATGGGGTCCCCCTAGGCTGGTGGAGGAATAAGCCTTGTTCTCTTTTTTTGACCTCTTAGAGATCTTATCTTCTCTTTGCTTTTTTTGGATTGCTTACCTACCTTCTTACTTTCTGACTGTCTTTCCGCTCCGCACCTTATCCTTAGCAGTACGAAGAGTCTCCAGGGTCCTTGGAGTCTAGTAGTTTGGCCTGGTGTGGTATTCATTATATCAGAGAATAGGATATGGAATTGAATAAGAAATGCACTTCTATGAAATAGAAAAAAGGCATTACGAACGAGGGGGCGGGCAACTCCATACAATAGAGGTAGGCGAGCAGGCTTTAAGGTAGGTTAAGGAAGCGGGTTTAGTCTGCGGAATGGACTGATTTTGATGGACCTTGCTTTTCTCGCCTTTCCGCAGTAAACTCTGTCTCACTTATTGACCTCTAATCTTTTGCCCAGTCAGCTTACTCGCACCTTATTCCACTACGTATCCGTCTGTCTGTTTAAAGAAAGATGGTTAGTTAGATCACGCAAGAACTGAAGGCTTCGCTTTCCGGGCTACTGCTAGCCGAGCTTGGAACAATAAGGTTACTCACCAACAACAACAATTAGAAGAAAGATCTCCATCTTTAGAAGTCTCCATCTGATCTGACAAAGATCAAATTAAGGGTTCTCACCTCAATCAGTCTTTAAGGAAGGGGAGTACTGAGCTGCTTGAGACACTTCAGTAGCATAACGAACATCCGCTCCCAACAAATGAAGCCGTAATGCGTTAGAGAGTGGTTCATAAGAGCACTTCGTTCCTGTTTGTAGTTGTAGCTATTGTTGAGTTAAGAGTTCGAAAGCGCCGAGCTATGAGTGGAAGGAATTAGCAGTTTCACTCGATAGTGGAAGTAAGAGCGAGGAAGGAGCGCCTAGTTGAGAGTTGTTTCGCTAGAGTAGTGTTTCATCTTTTTAGCAACTCGTTTATTTAGTCTAGTGTTGCTATGAGCTAATGAGCTCCGAGTTGAGAGTTGTTATGTGTTTCTATCTATTCTCTTTAGCAGTTTGACTCACTCTTTCTAGTTCTTGAGTTTGTGCAATTCCCCTCCTTTTCCTGTCGTCTCTTTATCGATCCCCTGCTCTTTGTTAATCGATATTCTCTGTACGAGTGTTTTGCCTTTGACTGTGCGGAATAAGAGCAGTGGGGCTTTTGAGATATGCCTTCACTTCTTCCGTTCCTCCATCTGGTGAGTTTTTAGCCAGTGCTTGAATAGCCGTTGCTAGTGATTCCGGTACTTAAGTAAGCGGTGCTACCCTTGTCGTATCCGCGGTTGATGGTCTTGTTGCAATAGACGGTGTTACATAATCTGCTAGTATAGAATCAGCTTTGAAAGAATAGGCTGCAAGTTCTTATCCAGCACGTCTGTGAAAGAGGGCGTATAGCAACCTGTACCTTGACTTTTTGTTATCCATGGAATATCTTACAAGAATGTTGAAGTACAAGTGTGCAAAAGGTATTTTGGTGAAAGAAATAGATGCTTTAGATGGTATAGAGTTGTCTGGTTGGTTACTTGTCAAGAAGATATCAGCCGGTTGGCATGTCCCTAGTTAACCGAGGGGGATTCCTTTGGTTAGTGGGAGGCAAGGGCATCCCGGGATAGAGCTGCTCGCGCCGATAGATCGAGGGATACTATTCTACTATAGCTGTTCACACTGTTCTATTCCCCGGGCCCCAAGGGAAGAGTTTTAGGTAGGTTCCGCCAGATAGCTTTACAAGTTGGGAGTTGTCCGTGACGAATTCCAATTCAGTAGCTATCAGTTCAGAGTAGATCTGTCCAGAGGTCGATTCATCTACACGTCTTCATAAAAGCTTTCATTTAACAAGGTCCCCTGGAATGATCTGCAAACTCTTGAGCAGAGCATACAACTATCACCTGGACTCCAAGACACAGTTCCAGAAACTCAAATTGACCAAGTTCTTCAGTTACAACAATCGGATCAGCTTGTCAATGCCAACTCTCGAGATGGAACTTGACTTGGTCATGTGTGGAATGCAAGTGCATCTAGAAGACTGGATAAACATCTTATTCACAGCCTGGAACAACAGCGTCGGGTTCCAAGCAGCGGTTAGGGTCTATCGATCGTCGATCAACCCTTTAAAGGATATCTCGAATAGTTCCCCGGGGTTTGACCAGAGAGCTCGTAGATTATCTACAGTGGAGTAAGAAACTACCGGCAAGGTAGTCAGCAATACTGTTTGTTGCCGGTATGAATTCCGCCTTGTTTATTAGTCCCGATCGATGTTGTTCTATTCCATATCGGCTACTCTATATCTGCGTGTTCTTTTGGCTATTATCCGGTTCTTTCACACTTGTGAATAATGTTCCAAAAGGCGTACGAATCCATTGAAACATTATTGGTCAAATGGTTTGTCTTCTTCTTTTGTCCAAGTTCTTCTTTTCACTCTGGTATCTCTTTATGGACGAGCTGCAACATGCTGTGGCTCAATTCTATCCATCTGAATCGGGAGGTGGTTGGTTTGAATCCACCACCAGGTCCATCGGAGAATTTGTGGATCGTTGCTTCATCTAGTGCAGATGGGCGGGGGTAGCAGTAGAGGCGATCGAAGTGAGTGCCCGCGAAACCATATGATAATGTAGAGGGGGAGATGAACATCTTAAGTTTTTTACATGTCTGTTACACATCCTGCTCTTCTGTACTTCACTTCTCTCTGGTAAGTATCATCCCGTGCTTGGACTTGGACACTCTACTCAAAACTTGCATCGTGTTGACTTTAGACTCGGGTTAATTAGCTATCTTTACCCCTCTAAGCTTTGTCGATTCCTAACAGGAGTAGGGTCACTTCACTCACTTAGGTAAAGCAGTAAAAGCAGTAGGAAGAGAAGGGAGTTATTAGCAGTTCTGAGTTAGAGTAGTCAAGCGGCGGGGGTCTTAATAGTTCCTCTAGCTGTTTGACTCTGACTCCTAAAGTGGCAAGAATGTGATACTGTTGTTACCTTTAGGGAGAGCTGAATAGGACTAATGAAGCGGTTACATTTCTTATCATTTATCCCTTGAACTGGAACAAGACTAGAACAGGACTATCGACTTAGCCGTTAACGCGGTATTCGAGAACACCTGTTAATAGCGTTCATAGCCAGTTCGCAGGCAGAGTGAAGGGTGCCTGAAGCACCCGACCCCTACGCGTAAAGGCAGGCATCGGATCGGTGATCGGTAGTTCCTGGCTTGTTGCTTGCGTAAGGCACCCTTGAGCGGGAAAAACAGAAGAAGTAGTAGCGGAAAGAACAGGCTTTTCTGTAGGGGCGTCGTAATTGTTGTAAATACCCCCGGAGAGCAGCCCTGGCAGAAGAGGGAGGGTTTACCCGATCCTCTTCGCCTCAAGCAGTAGCCACCTTCAGACCAAAGAGCACCTTCATCAAAAGCCAACCATCAACCAATCGCCCTGTAGTTTTCTTCGCTGGAGCGCGGGTGCTGAAGCGAATCAACTTTCCGTTCCGGCTTTCCAAGGCTTTTTTCGAAACTTGCTACTGGCACACAAAGAGGGAATTCTTTGAATATCTCCCCTTCCGTGCCGGTCTCCCGCATCCCTTTTCTTTAGCTCCAATAGGAGATTCCGGATCATGTTGAAGTTGAATCTAGAAAAGAGTGCAATTCACATTTGAAAGAAGCCCTCATTCCCCAAGCTCAAAGCTCAAAAAGAATAAGGCAGCACACTCTTTGTCGGAACGAAGTCGAACTGGCTTTGATGACAAGATGCTTATGAATAGTCCTAGAAGGGCAAGACTAAAGAAAATAGGGGATATTACAGAACCTATTAGTGTGGATCCTAGGGAATCACGAACCAAGGGAGGAATCTCACAAGCCAATTGTCTGGAACATTGTCTTTGCGGAAACGGGGGAAGATGCATTCTTTTATCGACTAGTACATGGGAAAACCAACCAAATCGGAAGCGAAATCATCAACTTCGAGGTAGTGGCAAGCAGAAGAAAGAGCCAGCTTTAGACATTGGATATGATAATAAACATCCATCGTACCCTGGTCAGACATCGCATTCTTACAATGCACTTCAAGTGGTTACAAATGGGGTTTTAGCAACTGACTAATAAAAAGGGGTTGGTATATATATAAACCCTCCTCTTCCTCCGTAGCATTTCCCGGAGCCGCTTGTCTCGAAGCAGCTTTTTCCATAAGTAGAGTCAGAACCTGACGAGGATAAGGTTCCCGTGGAAGAGGATGCCACTGGAGAGTTCACCGAAACATACATCTCAGTCTCTGCCGAATCCGGAATAAGAATACTTTTATTTTTTGCTTTGATTGCCCGGTATTGACTTTGGATAAAGTAGTAGTTGAGTTGGAGGGGGAGGGATTTTCCGTTTTTTAACTGAAACTTGAGTCAAAGAAAGGAAAGAGCGGAAGCACTCAGAGAACAAATAAAACTATTCAAAGAACTCACTGCAGCAGCGGGATAATCCCTTGGGATAGGCACTCTCAGATGGGCCCCTAGCGTGACGGAAGAAAGAAAGCTAGTCCTCGAAACCGAAGGGCATACGTCGTAGCTATTCTTCCTACCCGGATTGAATCGTTTATTTCAATTACCGGTTATTAGAAAACAGGGAAAGACTCTACTATCACTTGGCGTATGATAGGTGGAAAATAGAAATCTATCTGGCTTAAACTATGTTAATTGCCATCAACCCTGTGCAAACATGGCCTCTGTATGGGAAATATTGTTCTATTAATTAATAACCTGCTGACATAGAAACGTCACCGGTCTGCCTGCCCCGTTCTTTGTACATAAACGAGCCTATTGATGATGCTATGAGTTGTAAGCTTTAAGCCTTTTGATTTGATTGGTATGTATTGCGCCCCATCGGTATAGCAATACTTCCCCGCTCCGAGACTTGCTGTGGATGTTCACCCGGCTATTCGACGAATCAAAAGGCTCGTCGAGACCTCGAGCCGGTAACCCTTTGCCCAAGGTCCTTGTCCTTCTCTTATTCTTTGGGGAAAGTTCTTGCTCAAACCTTCCCCTTTCTCTAATCATAAGGTAAGCATAAAAGCCCCGGTGCTAGCTATCGCTTGACTAATATAATATCAAGTGAGGGCTCTTCTTATGTTTCAACAATCCCGGATTGGTCAGGTTGATCGCCCAATCTGGTCACAATCATCGTCACGTTATAAATCCGGGGGAAATGCTTCTCGATTGTTCCGGAAGAGAAGGCACTAAAGAAACTGTCTGCTTCGTTTCCAATGCGTAGTAATTCTCAAGTTCCGGAGGGGTCCAAAGTTGATAATTGTTTGAGTTGCAGTTATGCGCGGGCGTTGAGACCTTTACAACATTAGTCTTTAGATATCATTTAGCATCAGCTTTCTCGCACTCGAATTGACTTATCAAAAGCAAGGGCATGTCGTCAATCAACAATAAGAAACTAGGATAAACTCACTACCACTTGAGCCTGCGGACCACCTCTTTCAGGGCTCTTTATGGGTATCAGCCACGAATGTTGCCGGCTGGACCATTTGCAGCGGCAAGGCACTAATCCATGGAAGAGTTTTTCCAAGAGAAGGGGATCAATTACTTAAGGAGAACCTCAAGCAAGCACAGATGCGCATGAAGTTCTATGCTGACAAGGGACGCAAGGACAGAAGTTTTAAAGTGGGAGATATGGTTTACCTACGCCTCCAACCTTACCGACAAAATGAAGTCAGTCTTCGGCGCAATCTCCAATTTGCGCCTCGGTTCTATGGACCTTATCCCATACTGGAGAAGGTAGGACCGGTGGCTTACAAGTTGCAATTGCCGGAGGGCTCCCGCATTCATCCGGTTTTTCACGTGTCGATGCTCAAAGGAAAGATCAAGCAGAAGCTGCTGCCTTGGAAGTTCTTCCATCAGTGACAGATGGTGATGGTTATGAAGTGGCTCCCTTGCGAATTCTGGGCAGGCGCACGGTACCAAGAAAGAATGGACCTACTACACAGGTACTTGTTCAATGGAAAAATTAAAGTCCGGAGGATTTGTCGAAGAGATTTCCGAGCTTGGGGAGGGAGGAAAATGTAACAACCATTAAGATGTGTCCACCGATCAGCTGGGGGAAGAAAGGAAAGCGCCACCTCAACAAGCAGCGTCCACTTGGCGACTCAGCTATTGAGCATTGAATCGTAAGGTTCTTTACATTTGGTATCAGAGCTTCAACCGGTCCCCCTTGAACAACATTGTTGGAGGGTGGTGAAGGTGTCATTACTCGTATGAAGACCAGCGCATAAAAAGCACGAGAGTCTGTTAGTCGAAGAACGCGCTCATCGTGAAATAGGGCATATTAACGGCTGGAACAAATGGGTGATTCTCAATCTTAGTTTCAGGCAGCATAGACATTCGAAGTCATTTCCCACTATTCAGCAACAAATCATGTTGCTTACCGACCAACTGACAGCTTCTCTTCGGCAAGAGTCCATTCTGGAGAAGCCAACCCAGTGGAGATCGATTCACCAAACCAGAAGCAAGAACAGGCGCTGGACGGTTGTTTCCCGAACTCATACTCAACACTTCCAAAGATGGACTTCCCAAGGTTTGACGGAGGGCAACCTAGAGCCTGGCTGGCCAAATGCCAGCGTTACTTTCAAATATTCAAATCCCAACTTTGACTCGCTCCCTAACGGTCGAGCCAAGCTACGCTTTCCTTTTTTCCCCTGTATAGGCTTATCCTAGGACTTCCAGGGCGGGTTATAGGACACTAAAAATACATGGAAACTCGTACCCGGAGTGTTAGAAGCGAGCATAGAGCGTACCTTATTCAATCCTCCTTAAGAGGAACGAGCCGATAGCGTACTTCCTACGTAACGAGCCGCGAGAGAGCTTTGTATTCGTAGCGAGCAAAAGAGAGTGAGGATGTGTAACAGAGAGCAACGAGGCGACCAGACCTTTTGTTTTGCCTAAATTTCTGACGGTGGGGGCTTTGGTTAGACCAACGCTATTAGCATCACCCTCTTTAGGAATCCTACTAAGAACCGAGTTCATCATGACTTAGCTGAGTCCAGTACCAGGATGAACAAACCGGCGGATTTCAGTTCAACAGTTCAACCTGAGCAATCAACAGACATCCCCAACTCTGTCATACCGGAGACTCAGATACATATTGCGGAAACTAGTAACTCTCTGCAACAACCTGTTCCGCAGCCACCGCCAGTGTCAGATCACTCCAACAGAGATAATCCTATGGGAAGTCAGAATAATAGTTCCTTTGGAATATCTCAAATAAACAGCTTGCAGAATAAATTACAGGCCATGGGACTTGCACTTGGCCTAATATTGAACACACTGATGGATCTATGGAATTTGATATCGCCGGGCAGCCGGCCCCATGGAAGAGAGGAATTCCTGTGCCTAGGATTAATATGATCAGTGTTAATATGCATACGCAACATACAAAAGCGCCACGTAATCTGTAATATGCTAAGGAAACACTCAGTGAAGATTTAGTTTATACAATAAACAATGGTTGAAGATATATCCCTGTCTGTTGGAAATAATTAGCATGTGGGGCTCTCATCTTAAATACTCCCATGTGCCTTACAGAGGCCTCTCCGGTGGCATTTGGGATCCTTATTTCTTCCAAGTCAGTAACATACGCAGCAGTGACAACTATCTGATACTGGAAGGAACTAACAATAATGAGACTGTTACTACTCATATGGTAAATCTATATGGCCCGCGGCAGGTGGAAGAAAAAATCGATTTGATGACATCTTCATAAATTTCTGATAATCCAGCTATCATCATGGGCAACTTAAACATGGTAAGGGCAGCGAGTGAGAGAAGGGGCTGCAGTCTTCGCACAGAAGAAAGTCTTATTCGAAACTATTTTTTGCTGCAAAGACAGCTATCTTCTCAGTTATTAAACCCGCTCAAAACTACAACTAGACTTCTTTTAGTATTAGTATACTGAACTCGTTGGTGTCAATCCGAGTACTAACTAAAGAGCACTTCGTTCCTCAAGTTACCATGGGGGGAACCCAAAAAGCACCATTCCCACTAGCTACGAGGAAGAGCGACCTAGTCTAGTCTTTTACAAAAGAAGTTGTGGACTGATGCTCGTACTTCTATTTATTTAGATTTCCCTTGGAACCTTTTCCTTTGAGGCCTACTGACTCATGTGAAAAGCAGTCCCCTTCCCCATTAGCAAAGACAATTCCTCCATCACTGAGAGTTCGCTTGACTGAAGTTCTTTGCTCTACAGGACTCTCTTAGACCAGAAGCCGAGCAGGTGTTGGACAAGATCCGTTGAAGGGAAGGGTGACAGAGAACAACCAGTGAAAAACAAGGCGAAAGATCAAGCTGAATCCTCAAGTCTGACAAGGTTGCAGAGGAAGCTCCAGCATCGAGAAATGGGTCGAATCTTGCCATGGTTGAGCGAGGGCAAGAAGTCGAATTCTCATCAGATTTGGATTCTCCTTTCGGTCAATAGAACAGGGATTCTGGGGAAGCCAAATCGGCAACATCGGCTGCAGTAGGTGGTGACACCGACTCCTTAAAAGCAGCGTTCGGCAGAGACAAAGGAAGCGACTTGGACATCGCTTTTCTGTGCCTTTCCTTTGGGTTGGCACCTTCCTTTGAGCGGTTGGACCGGCTCCTTGCTTTCGAAGTCCTCTTTGCTTTCCCCGATTGTAAGAATTCTTCTTTTCTCATCCCATGCGGAGGATGAAGACTTCGATGTCAAATCCACCTTTCCAACGCTCCACCGCTAGTGAATAAGTTTATCGATCGTCAGGTCAGGCTGAGCTGTAGCACTGATCGTTGAGTGATCACATAGCTGACGTCAACAGATCTTTCCCTTTTGTTTGGGAACCCTATTTCTACTCCCCCCGGGTCGCAGTTCTCAATTGGTCAAGCAATGCCAACCTTCGGAGCTCGGCTGGGACCAGGTTTGTAAACCAGCCATTCAATGGAAGACTTTGTCCTATGATTTATGTTAAGCATTAGGCCATTGGCGGAGCTCTAGAACAACAACCAGTCCACTAGGTCTACTCTCAAATTAGCAGTGATTCACCCTAAAAGGGATGAAACCATATTTTACTAACATATAGTGGCGACTGGCTTTTTACGAGAAAGAGTGGATTCATCATCGTCGTACCATTTATTCGTTGTTGCTAATTCACCGCTTCGAAGTGAAGTAGTGCTGCTATGATCTATTACACACACAAACCATGTTGATGAAGCAAGGGATCAAGCGGGCTATCGCTAAAGTTGAGAAGGCCAAGAAGACACCTCCGTGTATTTTCTTCCGGCTGATGGCGTGGCGGCTCTCACCAATTTGAGTTGTTTATTATGAGTCCGCGTTAAGCCAATCAATCCATTGAAACGAAGTGTACGTACCACAGCGCGAGCTTAGAGCTCTAGGTAAAGGGCTTTAGCAGGCGAACCGTGGTCGTAGATCATGAAAGCCAAGCGCGGGAATAGGTAGATAGGACGGAAGTATTCCAGGCGAGCTTCAAGTGATCGGGAGTATCTCAGCTGGTAGATTAGTCGTAAATCAGCCTGTCAAATCTATTCTTTTAAACTCTTATGTCATTTCAAAAAAGAACAATATTTTCGGAAAGATTGAAACTTCAAAAAGAGGAAATACTCCAGAATAAGGTTATTTAGGCTTGCTTCTGGGCGGACCCCTATTGGGCAGTCCAGTTAGGCGCCTATATTCCAGGGTTGACCACATCATCACTGTTTTATCAAGGTGTGGCCACGGTCCCAATTGGGTCAGTGTGTTGTATGTCCAAGCTCGATAATAGCAGTGGAGATTTGTAGTCCCTCGGAGCCGGTAGAAGACAAGACAGACGGATTCCATCCATAGGTACCGTTCCCGTCACTCGAAGGCTCGCTCAGAACACGTACCAGGCATTAGAAAGGAAGAAAGAGGAGCGAGCTACATAAAATGGAGCGAGTTGAGTTGCGAGCGGTCAAACTCTTTCTTGCTTGAACTAACTTGCATGAAACATGAAATTATGGTCAAAAATCATAGATTGTTGCAGATAAAATGGCTCTCAATTCGGCAATTAACATCACGCCTCTTCTGCCTGCTACAGAATATTTGACAAGGACTGTAGGGCACAAAAAACCATCTTGAGGCGCGAGTTGTAGAGCCTTTGAAGCCCATTTGCAACAAAACAATGAGCATACCTAAAACCATATAGTCAGTTTATATGACATGATTGTTTCCAACACCATTTAGATAGAAAATCTTCAACATTCACAAGCTCATTCCTCTGAATTCCATCCATCCTTCGTCGCTCCTCGTAACAATTCTAGGGAGAAGGAGATTGGGTGTATCTTAAACTCGAACCGTACCGGCAGACCACTGTTGCAGTGCAGTAAGAAAGTATTTGAAGTTTAGCTCCAGGTAGGAATACGCCAACAGGAGCCCAACTCACATCGATAGGGTCATTCATAAGCCGAGTTCCGGAAGGTGGAGCTCTATACCTTTTAAGAATGTGGAACCAATATGGTATTTATTCGACCCGGCTAGGGAATAGACTCAACAATCGAATAAGTGATGACTTGACTGATCTTGATGTACTATTTTGAAAGCTTGCTAGCACGCCCAAACACAGGCGGTCAAAGTCTACCTTCACATGTCTACCCAGGGCATATAGGGGCGGGGTTTACTTAGAATAGGAGAAGACTAAATAAGATGGGAGTTAGCCGAGTGCTAAATCGACCAATTGAATCGGTCAACACTTCCACCACTTGCTTGAGAGATGATTTCTTTTACGCATCGGATACTGTTAGTTGAGTAGGAGCTCAACCAGGAGTAATAGCTGGTATGGGCAAAAATCCACCTCTTATGGTCGGGGACGGGGACTTCCTCTTTAACCACAATAGGGCAATGTTTATAGCGCCTAGCGCGCAGAAAAGAGAGAAAGTTTGGAACCCTAAACTCAAGAATTTACTGCCACTGACTGGCATAAATCAACTTCCTACAAGACAAAGCTGGAATTTCGTATTGAAAGAATCATATGGATCTGTTCCAGTATTCTTTGAAGAAGGGATTAGTAATCATTTTCTTACATCCATCAAGAAATCAAGTCCACGCAGTCTTAAACTAAACTAGTTGTTGATATAGCTATTGTTGCGTTATGGTTGTTAGTAAAGGCTAGGCAAGTTAATTCTTTGTTTTCGCTCCAAGTAAAGCGGTAGTCTAGTTCTAAAGAGAGGTGATACCACTTCTTCAACTAGTAGAGTGAGTGACCTTGCCAATGGCGCACACGCCACGTTTGAGAAGTCAGAAGTACTTTCTATCGGTGCTTTCGTAAAGGGTCCGGAACTACTTGGCATCCCTTTCTTCAGGTAGTTAATTATTCCCGCCCTCTTTCCGTTTTTGATTTCTATTACTTTTTATCGTCGTAATAAGGGAACTAGATTAGGTGTATTTTCTCCCGTCAATTAAAGGCTTGGGTACGCCGCTCACTGCTCCGGATAAAGAGAGCAGTCTCTCTTCCATTCGGAGTAAGCATTGTAATCGTACCGCAATAAAACAATCCATAAGAAGCTACGCAACCTCTACTGCTCATTCGCCATCCTTGGTGAGTCCGGTTTTCTGTGCTACGTTTTTCTATATAAAAAGCTCAATAATTGGCAGAGTCCACTGGTTGTATACAAACCCGATTGTCAACTTTCATGTTTACACAAGAATCTCCCCTCTTTTGTCAATCCGGATCGGGGCAATACGAGTGGCATAAGCTTTTTCTTAGAAAGAGGCTTTCGATAAGCAATGTTCGGACTACCGATTGATTTACCCCGGAAGTCAAGAATGGGGGTTCGATGAGCTCTTATTCGCCCCCTGGCATACCTGTATACTCTTGTCCTGTTGGGTAGAAAGGACACGGGGAGCTGCCTTGGGTATCTCCGACGGCTTGAGGTAAGGGATTGTTTACGGAACGTACCATACTTTACCTATCATTCGGCGAAGTTTGCTTCGGAGCGTGCTCTTGCGTGAAGCAATGAGAGGGTGGTAAAAAGCTCGACCGTTAGGGAGAGGGCTTATGTAATAGCGCCTTCGCTTACTCATTCCTCTGTATGGCTTGGGGGTTGGCTTGGGCGACTAAAAGTAGGAGTTTGACTTATGATATCTCCTAGCTGGCTTGCCGGACTGACCTACTAGTAGTTCTAATACCTCCCCTCCACATCCTCTGCTTGCTACTTAGGGGTAGCTGGTGACGGTGCCGTCCTTTTCCTATTCGGCTTCAGCCTGAGATTTGTGCAGCCTTTAGGCCTTCGCTTGCATCTAATAGCTTATAATAGGCTTCTTTCTTTGCTACACTCATTCACTCCGGAAGTGACTATTTCACTAGACTAGCTATTTAAATACCTTATCCCGAATACTGAAAGAACTGGCGATTTACTGCTGCTCTTTGTGCTTATTTACCTCCCTATGAGTGAGCTTGCTCGTACTTATTGATTGCATACTGTCTTGCTCCTCGCATACCACCGTACTCAAAGTGTACCGATTGAAGCCTCTCTCGATTGCCTATTTGCGCTTTTCAGTCCTTATTCTCGATTGCAAGAGTTTCGAGAGTTAAGGAGAAAACGATTGAGAGACTTGATTACGTTAGAGATTCGCGTTAGCATACTCGATATCGCACAGCAAGGGGGATCTCGATTGAATAAAGAAGATCGATTCAGTACTGAAACAACTTCAATGGATGAAGTTCTTGCTTGCCTGCCGCTCCTCTGAACTTCGCTACCTTACTTGAGTTTTCTAAAGTGGAATTCAAGTAGATATTGAACTTGACTTTCAAGAGATCCTACATCGATAGTTCTTCCTTCCTATAGAAGAGAGCTTGGAATGCTTTCTGCTTAAACAAGAGGTTAATTCCATCCATCCTTTGTTACCCGACGCGAGAAACCAATCGACGTTCAAAACCTCTGGTGGCGGGACGGAGCGACAACTCGACCTACAACCTAGTCAGCGTTATTCTAAATCGTTAAGCCTCGCCTTTCCTGAACTTAGCTTTTTCAACTACCGGAGACGTTGGGGGTCTGGTCTGGGTTCCAAACCTGTACCACCAGGCCGTCAAGGCTCTCGTGAAAGTATTACACTCGCTGGGGGGGTTCAAATTGACTGCTCCAGGGGTCATCATCCAAACGAGTTACACTACAGTGTAACGAGTAATACTTAGAGTGGACTCTCGAAAAAAGGAATCAATATTTTAAGGGTTAATAAAATCATCGAAAAAGAAGTCGACTTCTTCTCCCCCGTCGTAAACCCTTTTGTAACAATACTTGTATTTGGAACATCCAAATGTGAATACTTCCTTCTCAAGCTTTTGAGCTCCAGCAGACGAATAGCTTTCTCACGATCTTGATTTGATTAGAAAATAATGGGTTTTGTTCTGAACGCAAGATGTATTGAAGACCTTTGGTAAAGCTATGAAGAGGAACAAGCGTACAATCGGAAGGAGATATGATATCTTACCTAGCTGGTAAAGGATAGATCTTTTTATTGCCTAGCTTCTTGGAGTGCCATTGTCAAGATCTAGTGTAATTCCTTTTCCCCGGGAGCCTTGTAGTGCACTCTATTAGGAACGGGATGTAGTGGGCCTCTGATGTTGAGTGCTATGGCCTGGTGATGCCTTTGAACTAAGACAAGGAGAGCGGCTCGACAAAGTTGGGACATGTGACGTTCTGGAATAAGATAATAGCAATGAAGGCCGCCCCGAATGCTGATTTCAATACGTTCTTCGTCACTTAGAAGGGCTACTTGGTTAGGGCTGTGGTCTAGTGTTAGTGTTTGCGCCTGAAAAACATCGGGAAAAATAAAGGTTTTTTCCTACATGCGTATTAGCTGCGTATGTAGCTTTCTTTAGAGTCTCTTTTCATTCCGCATCTGTGAAAGCTCCGTTTAACGACGTCATATTGAAACCATAAGCATCTATTCATACGGCTTTTCATTGTTGAGGCTTACTGTAATGAAGGTTTCAGATGAGTGTTGGTTGTTGCTGGGGATGTCTTGTAACATCTCGTTCCAGTGGGTGGCTCTTCTTCCTGCTTCTAAGTTGTACGAAAACAAGGATATAGTCACTTCGCTACCTACGCGATTAACAACCAAGCTTGGATGACAATGCTCCCTCATTCGGTTGTTGAGAACTTGGGGCACAATCCTTGCTCTACAGGAAGCAGGACCTTTGGAGTTTAGTCCTTGATAAGATTATAGAAGGCCCCGCTTTCTACATTATTTGGGCTTTAATTAATTATTCAATTCCGGGATTCTATAAGAAAAAATGAAAGCAAGCACAGGCAATCAGGTAATCCATTTCAACTTAGAATAAGATAATTCTATTTAATCAAGGAGCTAAAGTAAAGGTAACCGTTAATCCTGGGAAACAACAGTACAGGAAATAGGAAGGAAGAGGAAAGACCAGGTATCGCTTTAGCCTTTGTTTGCGCCCTGCTTTCCTGGTGAAGGAAAGGATTGTTTTCCAAGCTGATGTAGCTAGGGTTTCTACGGAAGCAACTTGACCAGATTGCCTTTTCTTTTTTCTGCAGTACCGGAGTCTTGAAAATGGAAAAAGGTAAAGCGCAGGAGAGATCTTTCGCCAAAAGTTCCTGTCTGCGGGCACTCCAGTCTTTCACCTGGCTGTTCCCTGTTCCGTAGATGCCTAGTCGCTAAGCCAAATCTTGATTTCCCTTAACAATTCTAGCGCCTTGGATCATAGCTAAAAAAAGGCCAGTCACTATCTGAATGACTAAACATTCTCGTACTAGAGTTGACATATGGAAAATGGGTCATCAATACGACCTCTTTTTGATCGGGCTTTCGCCCACTAGCCGATCAACATCATGATAGATGATTAACACCAGAGCAAGCACCAATAGCAGTTGATCTTTAAGTATATAAAGTAGTAGACCCAGATAGATGGATCTTCCGTTAGGTTCTTATTAAGCCGGCTACCTTTGACTTTGCAATCTCTTCTTTCAATCCAGCAGTGGAGATAGAGACAGAGGCGGATGCATTTGACCGAGTGGAGACAGCAGTGGAAGCAGCAATCCCTTGCTTGCATCCTGGAGGAGAGAAGCCTTTAGAGATAGGGGGGGCCCGCAGTGTTGAGCCTTGGCCGTAGCCACTACAGTGACTCTTGCTCCATCGAATGCACTGAGAGAAGTAGCTGTGAGGAAGAAAGAGCTCTTTTGTTTTGAGGGGGAAAGTTAAATAAATTGCTAATCAAGAATATGCTTTCTATATACCGAAGCTCTTAAACTAAGTCACGTAAGGTGATAGCGATCTCGTCTTTTGATGCTTTAATCGAAGCCTTGAAGAAGTGAAAGAGAGAAGGACAAAAATAAACCACTGCATCTTGGAAAGCAAACAGCCATCTATCATTAACCACAGCCCTATCCAATTTACAGCAAGTATGGCCATTTTACCATGTCATCAAATTCCCACTATACTGAAAGTCCTGACTCTACATGTTGCACAACTTCTACCTTTCTTGAGCCCACTTCTTCGTCATCAGCCAAGATAGTGACTAGCTAGTCGTCGTTCGCTCGAGAGCTCTCTTAGTCTTCATTACATCCCTACATGTTGTTCTATTTGCTGTTAGTCTGTCGATCAATAACATCAGGACAATTGAACAATTACATAAATGAAATGATGGCGATTTTAGGAATGTTTATTCGGTTATCGGAAAACAGGCTAAGGTGCGCCTTGACTTTAACAGGAGAATTCTCTTTCGAGATAACAAGAGCACAGTAAAGATAAGATAGGAAAAGAATGCATGCCGAGGATGCACAGAGAGAGCCTTCGCGCTATTACATTGCCCTGCTTCTAAAAGAATAAGACTCCCCTACGGATATGCAGCTAAGAAGAGAAAGAGCTTCTCGAACCTTAGGCGACTGACTTAGAAATACTAGAGATACCAACACCAATGAGTATGGGTTTTATGGACAAGTAGGCCAAAGAGCAACTCGAAAAGGAACTAGCTAAGCGAATAACTTAACCAATAGCTGTAGTTCCGAACTAGCTGTTTAGCATTGCCAAAGAGAAGAGCTTAGAGAACACCGAATAGTAAGTGCAGCTTCATTACATTCATCCTTGCTTCTATTTCTATGGCCCCCTACTGGTAAGTTAGACCCAACGAGCGGAACGGCAATTATCATAGCGCGAGTAAAGAAGTTAGTGAAGAACGAGATTAAACATAGTGTAGTCGAGTAGAAAGAGTAACAAATCTGTCCCGCCCGGCCTTCAATTGGTCCTTCCGCACTTGGCTTACTGTTACTGAAAGCGCTGACTCAATGGCAAACCTCATGCCTGCCTGTAGAACTTCTCTCATCCCTTCTCAAAGGGTTCTCTTCACTCCCTTTCAATAGGGGTTGAGATCCATATCTGGGATTTCCTACAGTTTCATGGCTTCCTTCCTCTAAGGGCTATGTCCGTATCGCCTTATACCACCGGTTCCAAAGAGCTCCATTACAAGCTATCTATGCCTATCAGTGCTATTGCCAAGCCAAGAGAGAGCAATAACTCAAAATCAATCCCTATGATTCAAGCTACCACGGGCTAACTGATGCAGTCCGAAAGAAATTAAACTGTGTTGTTACCCCTATTCAAAAAAAAGAAGCTTTGTTGTCTTTTCCCAAAGCAAAGATCGTAAGCTGCAGTGGTTCTAACAAAGCGAAGTAAGAAGCTAAAGCAAAGTGTGTAAAGTTAGAACTTCCAACTATAGCCCTTTGTCGACGAAATATTAGTCAAGTATGACTCTCTAGATCCAAGGAGCAGCATTATCAGTAAAGTAAGATCCTACCGGACCCATAACATAAGATCGTGGAACTTTCGAACCATCGTTGTATTACTAGTTCGGCTACTAGAGGTATTACCTAATATCTAAGGAATCCAGTAAGACGGAAAGAAGTCTATGTCTTAAGCCCTGAACTCTCCTTTCATCAGCTGGTATTGAGTCCGATGTTCTGTTAGAGCTATTGAATGCCATTACTACCCACTTTCCTTAATAAGGTATTTTCCTTAGGAAGAAGTGAAGTAAGGAGTCGACTAGCTCGAACATAGGCGCCTTAAACAAATGAAAAGATGGTGGGATGGATGTAATTCATCAAGTAAAGTAGCACATCACGGAACAAGAATGAGAGGTTATCAAAGATATAGAGGGCCTCGAACATAAAGGAAGAGCTAATTCACAGGAAGATTGGTCCGCAGAAGCACTAAGAGTTTCTCACAGAGAGTAAAGCAAGAAAAAAAAAGTGTTCTCTTGGTCCAATTGGAAGTTGAAGGCTGGAAGGTTCCGAAGAAAGCGGAGAGACAGTCAATAGACTCGCCAAAAGGAAGAGCATCTGGGAAGAGGCTGGCTGCTCTCCAACATTTCACAAAGAATTGAGTGCTCGCTTCTCTTCTTTGAAATCTAGATCTTCTCTGTCTATCAATTCCTGCCCGCCTTGATTCTTTGATCCGACCTGCTTTCATAAGCACTTGTTAGCAAGTTCGGAATCAGGCATTCGGATCAAACTCAGTAGGCGCCTTACCAATGAACAACTTACCTGGACTAGAGCGAGCCAAAAACCTGACCTCTATACCTATTTCCTTAAACAGACAGGCACAAGAGTTGTGGCTTATCCCTCTACGATTGATTCCTTCCTTCGGGGTATAGCTTTCCCGTTCGATTGACGGCAGGCGAACAATATGATAGATTCTCCTTAACGGCCAACATGGAATAAGTACAGAAACAGTAAGGCAGTATTTGCGACCGCTTTACTGTGATTAAGAAGCTCCATACCGAGTAGGGATTGGGAGTGAAACTTGAGAGATGTTGAGTATTGGTACCAAAGGAAAGAAGAGGGAACGACCGACAAGAAAGGAAAAGGAAGGAACGAACAAGATAGAGGGGAAGAGACAGGCCAGGGTGGGGAACTCTTAATGGAGCTCTCTCCCTTGCTATTGCTCCGTTCGGGGGCTATACCCGACCCCTTAACTCCCATGACAAGTCGTTCTATAATGGAGCCTCTCAGACTCCCTGCCCTCCCGGCTCACGGGCTGTCAGTCTAACGGCTCCTTTAGAACTCTCCTTCGGATACGCTTGTTAAAAGAAAGAAGAAGGTGACAGATAAAGGAAGAAATAAGACTATTAGCTATAATAAAGGCAACCGTAGAGGAGAGGGGGAACCCTCCTAGCTACAACCTTCAGGGAGTTGCTACTAAGAAAAAGCTAGATATTACTTCTCTTACTACCTTTACTTTAATAACAAGAATATCCGAAAGAGGGGATCGGTCAAGAGCAATTTAGTGGTAGTATGTCTTTCTCCCTTAACTTGAAGTTGCTCCTGTTTCCAGAGGTTAATGACAGTAAACGATTAACTACTCTTAGCAAGGAGGAGTTTCCTACTTTAGGCTTTCCTGTACTAACCACCAAGTCCCTTTTCTTTTATTGGGAGGTTCATTTCATCCATCCTTGAAGACAGTTCCCTTCTCAGCAGAGTCTCGGCTTTCGAGTAGTGACTTCCCAGTCCAGCTTGATATCCGTGCTTCCTTCCCCTTCTTTATGTGTGAGTGACTTCGTCGCAGCCGATGGAGAGATCGAAAGCATTACGGGCGTAGCGCTGAATGTGATCCAACCTTCCTATCACAACATAAAGCGAGCGTCTTTGAACCATCCACCCTCAAATCGAGTGATTGGCCAGTTCATTATTGAGAATCTAAGACAAGGCTTTTCTCAGGGTAAAGAAACTAGAGATATCATAAAAGTATCATTCCGCAAGGTTATATGCAGTTGAGTAGAATGATTGTTGTTCAATTGGCAATTATCTTCTTTCCGAGAAAGATATTCGATCGTTTTTGAGGTAGAAACTTCTACTCTACTTACTACTTTGTTGAGGCCTGTAGCAAAGCGGAATTCCATTCATCCTTGGGTGCTGAAGTCGAAAATAGTTGGTAGGTATAGGAAATCGAAATCCTATGTCTGATCTAGCATGCACAATGGCCCCTGAACATTGGGAACAATTGAGATGAGCCCGCGGCTGGCCCAGTGTAATGTCTCGAGCCGACGCGGCCTGTGCTCCCTTCCTCTCATCTTGAAGTAATTGCCTGAAACGGAATGAGCCGCATTTCGCATTTGTGAATTGATAATGATCACTGTCTTTCTTCTTGCTTTGTACCATTCTGTTATCGACCTTGAAGCATCAATGTCACATGAAGAAAACCATGCTAGCTTCAGTTCTTTACGAAGTTTCTTCCACTACAAGCCTTTTTTTTAGAACATTTCATTACACCTTTAATTGAAAGGTTTTGGCTTAGCCACGCGTACCGGGTCGTGATCCGGACTACTTCATTCTTCATCCAGCAAAACTCTAGCTTGGATGGATTCACTCACAAGAAGGCGCTATGGTTTAGCCCGCATCTTCCTTCCTCAGGTCATGTGTAATAGAATAGCCGGAGGGCAGAATTCATCTGTCTGTCTGCAGTCCGTATGTAGGTATGTCCAGCGGTCCAGCTAGCGTAGGCTACTCTTTTTCTCTTAGTCCATCTAGTCTGGTAGTTTGATCGAGGGCTATGTTAATAGCGCCTTCCTAAACTTAGATTGAAATCTCCAAAGTGTTTTCAAAGCGCTTCAAGGATGTCCGGAGAAGTGGTCCAAAGCGAGATTCGGGTCTATACCCCTTGCCCTTCTTTTGGTACAGTGGTTGAGTCCTGGGCTCCATTCCTTTCTATCTATCATCCCGTACTCTCATTCCAACTTCTCTTAGTCAGTCTTTTATTTGGTTCTGTCTTATCTTTGATTGGTTGCCCTTTCCCTTTCGTCTGTCGTTTATCCTCATGTTGAAACCAGCATAAGAGTCTAGAAATAAGCAACAGGATAGTAGGAGAAGATTGAAGAAAGAGTGCTTTCAAGGGAAGTCTCACTACTGACTAGAGTTGTGTGGTAAGTCAGAGGAGATCCTACGGTTCACTTTGATTTGTACCTTGAACATCCCACTTCACTCCACAAGGGGAAGTTGATATTACGTCCAGCCTTACTAGAAAGATAAATCCATATAGGTGTATTTTACTTTTTCAAGTACAAGTAGTTGCCGTTATCCAGGAAAATCAAGACCTATATAAACACACTAAATAAGAAGAACTAAAGAGAATACTCCGCATATAGTAGGACTATCCGTCTGCGCACATTCAACCCGGGTATATGCATTATTTTATTGGCAAGAGTCAGCTGAAAACCCCCGGCAATGCGCAAGAATCAATAGATTAGTAAGGCGCTACGCTACTTCAAACCTCTCCTTTCAGTCGAGCACTTCTTCCCTCACACTTTCTTTGTTCAGACCGAGATGGATTACCGGGGCATCGTGAGCTTACCTTGATTGCTCCTTGAGTGACCACCTTCCGGTTGTGCCTTGTTCTCAGTGCTTGGGGTCCTCAATGTTCATTGAGCCTTGCCTTGTTTTTTTTTAAGGAAAAAGGCTGTGCTTTCTTTGTTTCAAGAAAGCCCTTTTTTCTTTAGTCTTTAAGAGTTGCTCCTTTTATTCATACTAGGAGTTCCTCGGAAATCCAATCAATATGGCGGCTGCTTTTTATCCTCCAGAATAGCTTGTTAGATACAAAGAGAGCTCTCGAATAGGAGAGAAGGAGAAAGCTTGATCACTCGCTTGCGAACTTATTGCATAATGCATACTTGAATTCAAAAAGAGCTACTAGACTTTATTTATCACATAAGTAACCTTACACCTATATGAAAGAAAACAGCCAAAACGAGAAGCTCTTTTACTCGTTTCACTATCGTTCCGCGGTTTAGCGAAAATCTAGATTGAAAGAGGTGGATTTTGCCCAGCTTATCAATATGTATCTCAAAGCGCCATTCATGGAATTCAAGAATGAATGGGGAACGGGCAGAGCTGCGGCTATCAGGAATGGGCGATAGCCTATGACTAAAAGTGCCGACTACCTATGAATGACCAGGATCGGAATGCCAATCGACGAGAGCAGTCCGGACAGGACGTTTCACAAGCTCCTGCGCTTGGATAACCAATGCCCCAGCCAGTTACTGGTGTAGCGCCCAGTTGAGGCTTGTTCCTTTGGACTGCTAAACTAGATGGTAGCGTGATCGAAGCCCAGATTGCGTGATTGTTCGAACGGCGTGACGCGTTCAAACATCCATCTTTTTTCCGATCTTAGCTTTGGTGAGAAGGGGGGAACTCAAGGAATTACGTATGTGAACACGAGTCTTGATTCAGCCAACTACTCCAAAGGTTTGGAACACTACTTTCTTGAATCAATGCATTCATTTGACGCGCTATGTTAATTGCCCTCTTCTTGTTTGGCCCATGAGGATACTTTAACTCTACTTGCTCTTGTTGCCTGCTCCTCCGTCTGTAGCTTGTCACGAAAGATTATGCCTTGAAGAATGAACGACTGAGAGATCTAACTCCAATGATCGGAAACTACCGATCAAGCGCTTCCGAGACTAAAGTCCCCTTACCAAGAGCAGAGTGATGAGCAGGTACAGGATCCAGCAAGACGGGTAGAGTTCACTCATCCGGTAGGACTTCTGGAAAACCTTCTTCCCAGCCCAAGGCCTTTGCTGGATGAGCCTATTCCCTTCAGATTCGAATTCCTCCATGAGAACTAAGAAGACGGCTAGGCAGACTGAGATCAAACGACTTCGACGAACCTAAAAATAAGGATGATGGAAGGAGGGAGAGAAAGAGTAGGTCGGTAAAGGTTGACTTTGAGTTCCTATTTAACTGAGCCGCAGAAAAAAGAGAAGAAGAAAGGGCATACCCAGAGAGATAGGGATGTGAACTTGGGTACTATATTAAATAAACTGAAAGGGCAATGTAATAGCGCCTTCACTACGTCCATCCTGTGAATGTAGCTTCCTGAACTCTATTCGACTTTGTATACTATAGTTATCCCTATTTGCTCCCTATTGTGGTGGAATTCAGCAACTCTTTCAGAAAGGAAGTATGAATCCCCACCCGGACGAATGGAATGAAGAAGAGTGCACAGAACAACCGATTCGGCCTTGGACCGGAACCAGCAGAAAGAACGCTTCACCGATTGTGGGGCCTAGTCAACGAAAGGGCGTTTAGCAACCAACAATGAATGCCACATTACGAAAAATGCATGCGCAAGAGAAGAGAGCAAGCAGTACGTACCGTATTCACATAGGATGGTTGGTGTCTATTCGTTGTGAAAGACTAGTCTTTTTAGGCGTGTCCCTTTACTATCATGAGAGGGCATTGTTTCTGGCATCGGAAGGAGATATGACTTAAACAGCCTAGCTGGGAAAGGATAGGTCTTTGATTGCCGGAGTGCCATTGCCAAGATTTCTTTAAACATCTACCCCGCCTCCAAAAATGACTTGGGGAACGCATTAGATATTTACCTAAACCAGTAGGTCCTTGAGCGGATCCTACATTAGCCCCAAGACGTTGGTCTCGAACTAGAAAAGTCAATGCTTGAGCCTGAGAGAAGGAAGGAATATCGCTAAAAGAGAGACTCAGGTCAAGGAGATCAGATAGACGAAAAGTACTTTCCCTCGTATGGAGAACAAGTCCTCTCCCAGCCCAGCTGTACATTTAGGAAGTAGATCGAAAGAAAGGAAATTCTTCTTATTCTTCAAACAGTCACCACTCCCACTCCTCTGATAAAGTGGGATGACAAAGAAAACAAAGAAGCGGGCGAGAGAGAGCCCTTCTCTTGATTTCACCCAACTGCAATGTCTGGCTGAAGACTGAAGTGAAGACCTGGCTTGTTGCCTCTCCTTAGCGACCTTTAAACATATGGACTGAATTCTGTAAGGATGTTAGGAGCCGAGAGAGGGCGAAAGAGCAGATAGTCAAGCCCCTGCCTGCCCCTATCCGACGGAAGACCTTGGTGTGATCGCTGCAACCGTTCCTTCTTTGACTATTTATCAAGACACTCGTAAACTCGTTCCAAAGAAAAGAAAGGAGCGTCAAGCATAGGAAAGAAGCCTTGGGAAGGAAGCGAGAGATGAAGATAGCCGGGCAGTGCTCAAATAGTTGCCAATAGGATGATTTGTTGAGAAGTGAGTGCTTGAATCTGATAGTTGATGGTAAAAGTCCTGTAGATAAGAAGGCAAGCGCCTATTCCGTTGTCCACGAAGAGGTTGGTCAATGACTTGTTGCGACTGTTGTTCTGTAGCATTACGTTGATCAACAGGGTGATCATGTTCTAATGTTGCGTCGTGATGTATGGATTCTTCTTGTAGTGGTTCATGGATGTGAAGTTGAGGAGGCGTCGACTCCCTGCAATTTTCGTCATCACTAGGATTTAATTTTTCATCATGTGCATTCAACTTAGTGGGATAGTTAGGAGAAAAAGGGAAAACATTTTCATGAAACACAACATCTCGAGATAAAAAAAGATCATGTGAATCTAAATAAAATACGACATAACCTTTGGTTTGGGAAGGGTATCCAATAAATATACATTTGCGTGCTCGTGAGTCGTACGATTGCGTTTCAAAGAGGAAGCAAAACATAAACATCCAAAGACACGTAAATGATCATAGGTGGGTGTATTGTTCGTGAGTTTTTCATAAGGAGAAATATTATTCAGAAGTTTAACGGGAATTCGATTAATCAAATGTGTAGCAGCCGGCTTGTCCCCAGGATGGGTGGCTTTGGAACAATAAGGCACGGGCCACATTAAGAATGTGTTGGTGCTTTCGTTCCGCCTTCCCATTTTGTTGAGAACTTTCCACACAAGTGGTTTGATGAATAATCCAATTTTCCGATAAAAAATCTGATAATTTGTCGTTATCACTCCGAAGAATTTTGACATTTGTGGAAAACTGAGTTTTGACCATGCGAATGAACATAGGAATGATGTGTGAAACTTCATGCTTGTGTTTTAAAAGATATGTCCAAGTGCACCTAGAAAATGCGTCAACAATGGTGAGAAAAAAATGATGTCCGTGTAGAGTCCCTTCTCGGTATGGACCCCAAGTGTCAATATGTATGATATCAAATGAATGCATGCTAGGTGTATTTGATATTGGAAAAGGCAATCTTTTAAGCTTTGCTCGTGGACATGTAAGGCAAATCTTATCTTTCATGCTTGAAATCCGAGAGTCATGCTTAGTGATGTGTGCTATTGCGTCGTGTGAAGCGTGTCCTAGACGATGATGCCAAATATCGAAAGGAACATCAAATGCACTAGATAAAGCATGCGAATTGTTTGAATTTAAAACACATGAATTGTTCAAAGCAGGATTATAAAATTGAAAAGATAGCATTTTATCCGAGGCGAGTAGAGAAGTCGAGATCTGATCAAGCAAGTAGAGATTTTTGTACGCTTTACCCGTACCAATCGTCATCTTTGTAGACGATTCCTGAAATATACAATCATTAGTACGATAAATAATATCAACGTGATTATGTATAATTAATTTATGTACCGAAATAAAATTCACCTTGAAGCAGGGAATGTAAAGAACGTCCTTTAAAACTAGATGAGCATTTAAGATGATATTTCCTAAATGTGTGACGGGTGTCCATTCGGAAATTTTACTGTCGTGTTTGTAGGGGCTGAAAAGTGCAAGATTTGAACACATGTGTTCACGTTCACTTGCACCAGAATCAATTACCCACTGTGCGTTAAGCGGAGATAAAATATTACCTGCAAAGTTATCCACTGCTCCTAGGGTATTATCAGTTGGTGGTTGGCTCTGGACAGTGGGAATCCTCTGTAGAATGGACTGTAGTTGGGCATTGGTGATATTGGCGATTTCATGGTCATTGGTGCCCTGTAATGTGACATTCGAAATGTAGGATGATGAATTTTGGTACCTCGAAAGCGCCTTGCCTTGTGTTCCTTGGGGTAACCAATCAGTTTGTAGCAATTTTCTATTGTGTGATTAGTTAAACCACAATGGATGCATCGTTTCTTGGCAAACTGATCATGCTTCTGTTCTACTTTGCTCATGAGTGCAGATACATCCAATGGCAGAGGTAGTATTGGTCGACGCGCTGTTCTTCTTGGTGAAGGCTGCTGTAAATTTCATCCATGGAGGGGAATTTCTCATGAGGAGTTGAGATCGTATAGAGCTAAAGGGTTTAGGGCATTTAAGAAGGTGTATTGTCTTTTTCGACACGGCTTCGAAACTCCTCAACCTTTCCACATTGACATAGGGGAGGTGGTCGATAATTTGATAGCTCTTCCCAAAGGCTTGTGAGATTGACAAACAATTCATGAATAGTTAATGAGCCTTGTCTTAGAGTACCAAGTTCTTGATAAATCTGGCAGACCCGAGTATCGTCTGGTTGTGAGTAACGCTGCTCTAGTGTCAACCATATATCCCGAGCAGTCTTTTTGTAGAAGACGGTAGCAGCAATGCTTTGAGAGAGAGATCTCAGAAACCATGAAATGAGTAGGTCGTTGCAGCGTTTCCAAGCGGCATATTTGAAGTCTTTTTCGATGGGTTCCTGGATTTATCCATTGATAAAAGCAAGTTTGTTTCTATATGATAATCCAAGTTGGACACTTCTAGACCAAGTGGCATAGTTAGAGCAAAGGGTTTGCCTCCTACAAATTCAGGCACATCGTTGTGCTGTATGAAGAAAGGAGAAGATGAGTCAATGACCTCCTTGATAGGGTCCTTGTCACCCATGGAGGTGTTTATCAGAGGCTGGGAAGAGAATTTTAAGAACAGAGGTACTGCTCCGATACCATATTAGAAGTTCAAAGGCGGAAGTATTCTGTAGGGACTTCTTACTTTCATTTACAATTACAGAGTTGCTTTATACAGGGAAAGGCAAACGGCTAGACAATTTATGATGCAATAACTTCACTCTTGGAAACTAAAAATCCCTTTCGGCTCCCGAGAGAATTGAGTGGCACAATTAATGTTGGAAATTCATTCCAAACATTAATTGCTTTGTATGGTTTGATATTCCCCCTCAAGATGAGTGTGGATGTTCTTCATACTCATCTTGGACATTAGCTTGTTGTGTTGTGTAATGCTAAGTCCTTTGGTAAGGATATCTGCAATTTGTTCTTGAGAACTGACGTGAATTACCGATATGGTTTTATCTTCAACCTTCTCTCGAATGAAGTGCCAGTCCAAATCGAAATGCTTCGTGCGCTCATGCATTATAGGATTTGCTGAAATTTGGATGGCCGACTTGTTGTCACAAAATAATGGAACAGTTGACTTGTTAGATATCCCCAAATCTCCGAGCAATTGAATTATCCATGTAACTTCACAAGCAGTGGAGGACATACACCTATATTCTGCCTCCGTCGAACTTCTGGCCACCGTGCTTTGCTTCTTAGACTTCCAACTTATTAGACTTTCACCTAAAAAAATGCAAAAACCAGAGATGGAGCGACGCGTATTTGGACATTTTGCCCAATCGCTATCACTGTAAGCTCTTAAACATATATTAGAGTTAGAGGGATAGAATACTCCCTGTCCGGGTGATCCTTTTAGATATTTGAGGACACGGATTCCAGCATGGAAGTGTGATTCACATGGATTGCTCATGTGTTGTGCTAAGACTTGTACCGCATATGAGATGTCAGGTCTTGTAAAAGTAAGATAAATTAATTGTCCGACTAATCTTCGATAAGCGGTTGCATCTGGTAGTCGCTTTCCTTCTACCTTGGTCCCCATTTCGATCGGTGTTTTTGAGGGTTTTGATCCTAAGACTCCGTATTGGTGTATTAGGTCCAAGGTGTATTTCCTTTGGCATAGGACAATGCCTTGTTTGGATTGTGCAATTTCGAGTCCAAGGAAGTACCGTGGATGTCCGAGATCACGTAGCCTGAAATTTGTCTTTAAATATTCGACCGTGTCGTCGATATGTGACGTATTTTTGCATCCGATGAGTATATCGTCGACATATACGAGTAGAGCAATTATCTCTCCAGCGGGTAGTTGTTTTGTAAAAAGAGATGGGTCGGCTGTGCCTTGTCGAAATCCATGAGATATAAGTGTCTTGGTGAATTTCTAATTCCAGCTACGTGATGCTTGTTTTAGACCGTAGATGGCTTTCTGAAGGCGGCATACTAGTTTATGAGTGGGAGAGCATTCCCCCTTGGGGTGATATCCTGGAGGAGGATCCATGAAAATAGTTTCCTCTAGGTCTCCATTAAGGAAGGCATTGCTTACGTCAATTTGTCGAAGCTGCCATCCTTGAGATGCTGCAATGGAGAAGAATGTTCTTACTGTGGTATGTTTTACCATAGGGCGTTTCCTCGTAATCAAATCCTTGTACTTGACTATAGCCTTTCTTTCAACATGTAATTTCCACAAATAATAAGAGGTGTCATGTTAATAACGCAATCGGTTTTTCTCAACTATTACCAGCTTGCAAAAAATATTGGAATTCTGAAACCTGAATGGTCTGAGGATTTACAGGAATGGACTAAAGACCCAGCCAGATGATGTCTGCTGGTTGGTAGTGAGAAGACTCTTAAGCTTTGGGGTAGCGTTGGAAGGTAACTGGACCTTCTCATCGAAAAGATGATCTGCCTACTTCCCATCGTGAATAGAGTTCCGCAATCAATATAAAACAATATATAGGGCAATGCGCCGGGCTCTTCCTTTATATGCTTGCCTGCGCGCACTCATGCGGGACCTCCCTCCGAGAATGGACTAGTTGAAGTGACGCTTCGCTAGCGATCGGGATTGACGAGCTTGCCTGGCATTTGAGTTGCTGAGAATAATGGGGGAAAGATGTTATCATGATGCTAGATTACTTTCATCTTCGGAAAGCTGCAATAATTGATGCAGACGATGTGAAATGCTTTCTTGATCGTAGGTGTGGCTGAAAAATGGGAACCATCCGGAAAGAGATTCGACTTGATGAGATAACCCAATATTTTCTTTTCCTCCCGCCAGATAGAGATATTTCGAATTCGACGAAATGAAGCACAGGGTAGGGTGCCCGCTACTCGTTCATCATTCAGACAGATGCACCTCTCCCCCAGTCGTCCGAATTCATCCTTCAATCAATCATTCGTACGGGGAAAAGAAAAGAGGCTGGAGTTTTATGGGCTTTTTTCGTTCCTCGGAAACCCCGGTGAATGGATTTGTAGACTAAACCCAAGACTATGCTATGCTGCTGAAAAGAATTTGCTCTTAGGTGCCTAGCCCGAAGAAGGGAGAGGGTGGATGGAATGAAGCTAAGGCGATGGAAGCAAGACTGAGTCCCTGTGGAGAAGGCCAATTTCGCTTTGATACGAAGGTGTTCTTGTATTTTATTTTATTCTTCCTCCCCTGATCAAAAGGCTGAGATTTTCTATCTACTCCTATCTGGGGAAGACCTACACCAGACTTTACTAGCAACTAAACTCCAGTCCAGGGACTGCTCTCGATTCCACTTCTTAGCGGCCACCCAGTCTTTATTTTATGAAGCACAAGATCTTCTCAGTTTCGTTGATGGAACTGGAAAAGAACCCCAAAGGAATTGAGACAACAACTCAAAAGTTAGATAATTCACCCTGAGTACGTGTCACCTGTAGAAGAACAGACCGATTACTAAAAAGTGGAATGATTGGAACCATGACCGAAGACGTTTTTAGTCTTGTCGTTGTACTAAGAATGCCTCGTGATATTTATATGTGCTTAGAAGAATTGCCCAATCTGATAAACAAGTGCCGTTCTCCTTCTAAAAACAAAATGAGCTATACCGAGAGAGAGGAATAGTCTCTTTTTAGTTCCCCGTGCTACGCTACGGCTGCTGCTACAGCATCATATGTCATGATCCTCTTCTCTGAGCCGCTAGGCCGCTATCTCCCGACTGAACTATTGCTGGGAGTCAAGACTGCTCTTTCAAACTTCATCCAGTTAATCGAGATCTGTCAGTCTTTTCAGACTTCCGCTACGCACCTCTAACTCTAACTAAGACAGGAAGAACTGCTATCACTAGTACGTCGGCACACATGCTTGTCATGCTTTATATGCTCCGATCTGGGAGGATGAAGAGATCTGAAAGTAAGATTGAAGCCCCTGTCAACTAGAAAGGGGATAGAGCTTTGAATAGCCGTAAGAGCAACAGGCTCAAGAGACCTCATCGGCTTCCTAGCCGGACTTTCTGATTAGAAACTCGAGATTTCTTTATATCTCGTGATGTCACCTTCTTTGAACATCATTTCCCTTATGCACTGCCTGCTTCTGCTGAGTGTGCGTCTGAGAATCTAGATGGATCAGATTATTTGGTTGCTGGACCAAATTAATCACAGTACCTATCCCCAGGGGGCGCCAATGCGATGCTTCTGGCGTTGATCAATCCGTGGCGGCAGTCGAGAGAGAAATTGATGATCACGAAGTCCATGCTCATGATGAACAAGCCAAACCAAAAGTGGCACCGAAGTTTCTAAGTAAAACAAGCGCCAACCTTTGCTTAAGGGAAGATAGTTCCTTCACTTCCGGGCAACAAGAAGCGAGTGACTCTCGCGGGTATCTATCAACATATAGAGATGTCGCCCCTGTCGCTGCACTTCGGAGTCCTGGAGCTACCTTGCTTCCCAGACAACTCAGATCAGAGAAGTACACGCAACTAGAAAATTCAAGTCAGAAGTAGTGCTTTCTTCTTTTTTTTAGAAGCATAGTCCTAACTTTCCTCCGGTAAGTAAGCCCTAGGTCATTAAGCTATCTGTCGTGCTTTCGCTAGAGATCTCAGGTTCATGTCTCTGTCGTGCCCCTGCGATCAGTGGAGTTTGCCTTCCCAAAGATCAGTCAGTCTATGAGTAGTACTAAGAATAGTCGCTTCTTTGTCTGAGGGCTATTTTGATAGGGAGTGCGACAAGCCACTAATGCCACAAACCGAGGGGGTTGCGATCAAAAAAAAGACAAAGAAGCAAAAAAGAAAGAAGGTCTTGTGGGACTTTGATCACCTGGAGATAGCTCGCTTGGGTTTTGTTCAATCGACGAGAATATGGAATATTACCAGTCATTCCAGGCAAGAAAGCCTAAGGAGAGGATATTTCCCCCGTTTAGACTAGTTATAGTCAAGTAAGGATGGGGCAAGCACAACTGTTCTAACCACTCCATTTGGAATCTCAGGCAACGGCTAATCAAGGAATTTGGGAACGATTTATGGTATCAGATAGTCCATTCAATGGCCTTTCATCAGCATTAACATAGGGCCTTCCCGCTAATTCAGTAGAGAGCTCTAGTTATGGGTTACGGAACCATCACTAAACTAACGGAATTTTTGTATTAATTAGCGGACAAAAGGCTTTCGAGTATGGTTTAGTTCAAATCTTACTAAAATAGCTAAGTTGAGGGCTAGGCCAGAAACAGGAAAGTCCCTAACACCGGCTTCCTAGAAACCTACAGAGCCAAGCTAAAGCTCCTTTTCTCTTACGACTCGAAGAAGCAGGACCTATCTCGACAAGGCCTTTTGTTGAAGTCCTATGTTCACTTACCTTTCCTCCTCGAAAACGCGGGCGCAAGCCTACAGCGGATTTTATTGTTGTTGCCTGCCCCAAAAAAGCTTGATTAGCTTGGCTATCGGCTATTGGCTATTTCTCTGTAACTAACCATACCACACCCATATATATCTATAGGATCCGATACGAGCGCGGAGGCCGAAGGACAGGACAGAGTTGACCAGGGCGATTCTCGCCGCTGATAGAAGTAGAAGTAGTTTACTCGGGTGATAATCACGATTCGAGTAGCAGGACGAGGACAAAACGGAGAAAGCTTATCATAACAAACACAAGATGAAATAGGATAGGTACATTGACGTTTACCTTTACGGAGTGCGATGATCAAGGTAAGAACGAAGACTTCTAACTCTTCCTTCTGGCACACCAGGGTGAGGATCTATGCAATTGAGATGGAGGACTCGGTGTTGGGCATGAAGGGGGATGACCATGACGCCTGGAATAGACATGTTGGATGTGCGGAGGTCTGATGGGTGCAGGAGAAATGGGTAGAGGAGGCTCACCATGCGGTTGATCGAACGGGAGTTTGAACAGTATAAAATAAGATGTCATCAACGTCTTCATTGGTATGAGAGTAAGTGGGCACAGAGGAGAATGTCCCTTCATTCCATCCACCCTCTCCCTAACGGTCGAGCCAAGCTACGCTTTCCTACTGAAAGAAAAACAAGAGCTTCTCCGGCAAACCACTAGAAGTACCCATCGAGTCGAGCAATGATCCAATTGGAGAAGCAAGCTGCTCTTTGTCACCCCATTTCCCTTGGGACCAAGAACAAGCTTCAAAGAAGAAGAAGAACTTATTGCAATCTCAAGTACAATGGCTAGTTGGAAAGCCTTGAAAGCCAATCTCTTGATCCACATTCTTCTGGCTCACGAGTAGGTACAAAAAAAAGAAGAGAAAGAGATGGCGTTTGTTGTGATTCATCTGACTAGCGGGCGCTTAGATTCCCCGAACCCATTCTATTACCGAAAAAGGTGTAGCGATTGTTTTTTATCTTTTTTTTGTTTGTGCATTTTTATTTTTCCCATGCTTTCCCAACCAATCAAAGTGTTCTATCCTTCTTCACTACTCCGACTCTCTTTCTGTCTGGAGGGTTTATTATGATAGAAGCCGGACAATCAGTTGATACTTGTCAATTCGATAAACTCCCTCTGCCAAGAGATGGAGAACCTACATAATTCGGAACCTCGTTTCAATATCTCGACTTCAAGCGAAAGGGAGAGGTTTGAAGAGTAGAATAGGTAAGCGCATCTGGTGTCATTTCATTCCTTCTGTCCCAGTTCCGGTTGCTAGCCAAATCTCATAAAGTGAGCAAGCAAGCCGGGACTTTCATACTAGGTGGTTAGGAAAAAATATCTTATGCCCTTACTCTTATTCGGGTGAATGCTGTTGTGCTTATGTAAGGATTTCAGTTTAGGCCTTTCTATTCAAGCTTTTTTTTCCTTAGTTGATATGGTTCGCCTATCTAAGAGCCGAGCCGTTAGTTACACTAATCCTTTACCTTAGTCGGTGCATCACTAAGCCGAGCTTTCCACTCCACTGAACTGATGAACTAAGCAACGCTTGCCTTCATTACATCTATCCTTTATCTGAACTACTGAGTTTCTCGTTACGGTTACTTTCCAACAATCCAAAGCCAAAGGGTTTTATCCAAAGATAAGAGCTTATCTAGAACACATTTCTGCTAATCATAATCAAATGAGACCATTGGCCACATCCTCTACATAAGAAAATCGAATAGAAACATTGGAGAGATTCGGCTTTTCTAATTAATAAGGCGTATTGAGTGAGTATTTCTTTCAATCAAATCCCTCAAGATAACAAGTTCGTTGTGTGACCCAAGCGAGTGGTTTGTGCGCGGCATCAGGAGTCCACTGGGCTGGTTTCATGGCTTTCCATTCCAATAGCGCATGACTGTTTAGAGCTTTAAGCGCAAAATAAAGTTCCTCCATCTCAACGTCGTCGAAAGCTTTCCCAGATGAGAACGCCCGGAGCGGAGCTTCTTCTTCACCTCCCCTTGGTCGCCTGCTATTTTATTCAAACCCCTTGTTCTGGCTGAGAGCCTAACCTTTGCAGACTCGTCCCACCTCCCATTTGTAGCGTAACAATTCGAGAGAAGCATGTAGCTGCCTGTAGCTTCGGAGTTCAGATTCGAAATCGGTGAAACCGTCTCCTCAGCTACATCTGAGTTCTTATGCAGTTTACAAGAGTTCAGCGGGGCTCCCAGCACGGCTGCATTGGGCTCCATAGGCATGCTCAGGCCAGTTATAAGATCTTTCGTTCAAGCTCCTTTTGTTAAACCAGTTTCTCTACTTGGAATGAATTACTTTTCATCTTGTAGAGGGGGCAAGGAAGGCATCAACTACCACTTCACCAACCGATATTCTTCTTCAATAGAAGAGAGTCTCGTTCCTGGTAAAGGAGTTTCTCTTCCAACATGGCCTGAGGTTGACTATTTGACTATTAGCTTCCACTTGATCCGGTAACTAGTGTAGAACTCTTTCAATCACCTTGAACTCATGGATATCGTTTACTGGTTTACGGTATGGGATATCTTTGATTTGATTCGTAAGCAGATAGAGATAGAAGTAGCTTTCCAGCACTAGTGGAAACTAGAGCATCCAACGCGGCATTCACTATCATTCTGTAACTATTAGCTGAACTCCGACTCCCACTACTTTATTGAAGAGGCTGATACAGAACTTATTTGACTACCTATTCCGAAAAGGCTTGATTTATCTCATCTCGTTTAGGAGTTCTATTGTAGCTATTTCGTTCGGTGCCTTGTAGGAGTCTGTCACTTGCTCTAACATTTCCTTAGCATCATTAGCAACAATTGCTAGAGGAGGATGTGTAACAGAAGAGAGAAAGAAGCATCAGGAATTCCTTCCCCTCGGTAACGAGGTTTGGAACGGCCGGGATAAGCTGAAGATGAGAGGAGTTACATGAGTGAGAAAAGAAAGAGAAGAAGATCACCCGACAAAAGAATCAACTGACACTCCAACCCCTCAATTGCTCACACGTTGTCACTATCTCAATTGCTCTATGTTCAGTATTCCACTCGCACGCTCTCCTTGCAATTTCCAAAGCAAACTAAATAAAAAAGAGCGACAAAGTGATAGAAAACAAACTCTGGTTTATTTTTAGTCTATATATAAGAGGAGATTCCATGAAGTAACCGATTCTTTCGTTTTTCTGGACTACTGGCCGGGATTGAATACCGATATTTTAGCAACAAATCACATAAATCTAAGTGTAGTGATTGGTGTATTAATTTTTTTTGGAAAGGGGCGAGTTGTTTATTTCAAGAATAGGCTGGATACAATCAGCTGTACCCTTTAAGCCCTAAATAGGAAAGAAAGGTGCATGATCCCGCGAATTACTTATTAATAAATTCTATGTAAGAACCGCAGCATTTCGTGATTAACTATTAACTGGCAAATTCACTTTTATTCTCTAGTAACCAGTAATTTCGGGCTCTTACTAAGATGGTTAAAGCAAACCGTTTGAAGTCTAGACGCAGCATGGTACTCTTTCTACCACTATGCTAATATAGAGATGGTTTTCAAATTAACAGAAAGCTTTCATTAAGTGATTTATTAGATAATCGAAAGCAGAGGATCTTTAATGCTATTCGAAATTAAGAAGAACTGGGGGCGAACAGCTGGAAAACGCCCGGGCTCGCTTACGGAAAGTGGAAACGGAAGCAGATGAGTTTCGAGTGAATGGATATTCTGAGATAGAGCGATAAAAATGGAATTTTATTAATTGGAACAATTAGAAAATGACAAAAATGAAACGATTCAGTTTGAACAGCAAAGGGCGATTAATCAAGTCCGACAACGGATTTTCCAACAAGCCTTACGGGACTCTAAATAGTTGTTTGAACAACGAGTTACATTTACGTACTATTAATGCAAATATTGGCATATTGGTAGCGATGAAAGAAAAAAAGGATTAGTCTTTCTACTATAGGCATTATTTTATTTAGTAAAAAAAACTCATGGGAACCATTCGAGCCGACGAAATTAGTAATATTCTACGTGAACGTATTGAACAATATAATAGAGAAGTCAAGATTGTATGTAAATACCGGTACCGTACTTTCAAGTAAGTAGGCGACGGCTCGTATTCATGGTCTTGATGAAGTCATGGCGGGTGAATTAGTCGAATTTGAAGAAGGTACAATAGGCATTGCTCTTAATTTGGAATCAAATAATGTTGGTGTTGTATTAATGGGTGATGGTTTGATAATACAAGAAGGAAGTTCTGTAAAAGCAACAGGAAGAATTGCTCAGATACCGGTGGGCGAGGCTTATTTGGGTCGTGTTATAAACGCCCTGGCTAAACCTATTGATGGTAGAGGCCGCTTATGAATCTCGATTAATTTAATCTCCTGCTCCTGGTATTATTTCCCGTCGTTCCGTATACGAGCCTCTGAAAACCGGACTTATTGCTATTGATTCGATGATTCCTATAGGACGCGGTCAGCGGGAATTCATTATTGGAGATAGGCAGACCGGTAAAACAGCAGTAGCCACGGATACCATTCGAAATCAATATGATAAAAATGTAATATGTGTTTATGTAGCTATTGGGCAAAAAGCATCTTCTGTGGCTCAGGTAGTAAATACTAATAAGTAAAGGGGGGCTATGGAATACACTATTGTGGTAGCGGCTCCCCTGCTACATTACAATACCTTGCTACGTATACAGGAGCGGCTTTGGCTGAATATTTGATGTACCGTAAACAACACACTTTAATTATTTATGATGATCTTTCCAAGCAAGCCTATCGACAAATGTCTCTTCTATTAAGAAGACCACCTGGTCGCGAAGCGGGGATGTTTTTTATTTGCATTCACGCCTTTTGGAAAGAGCAGCTAAATGAAGTTCTAGTTTAGGTGAAGGAAGTAATGACCGCCTTACCCGTCATTGAAACACAGGCAGGAGATGTTTCGGCTTATATTCCTACTAATGTAATTTCCATTACGGATGGACAAATTGATATAAAGAAGCTATTCAGCAACAAATGGATCGGTTTATACTTCAGGAACAAGCATAAAGAAATTGATCACTTTTCGTTTCAGGAATCACTATTAAAATTATTCAAAAAGTCTTTATGGTTATCTAAATCAAAATAGATGAAAGTGGCCGGTTAAGCAGCTAGTCCTAAGGATGGATGTAAGCAGGATCAATGCTCTTGACCTGACTTGAATCGGGGACTGGTGTCGATACGATGAACGGGACCCGATGTTGCTTCATAGAACTCATGGAAGAAGAATTGGCTGATTCCGAAGGCTTGTCTCAAAGGCTTTCTATATCTGCCTCATACTCCTCCCTTCATTCAATGCTTGACATCCTTGTCTACACTCTCAACTAATACTTCCTAAATCAATAATAGGATAAAGCGCATCTGAGCGTCTTGTCCCACTCTTCCGATTACGGAGTGACTGTAAGAGCGCTCCTTCAACAACAGCGCTTACTCAAGCACTAGCAGGATATAACACCAAGAGCTTTTATTTCACCACCACCTGCTACAACAGGACAGTAATCAAGGAACTAAGAGAGTTCCGAAGGAAAGGGAGGCGTGATGTTAATTGCCATCGAATGACGTGTCGAATTGAGATTGGTTTTCTCTTTCTTTTCATCTCGCTGCAAACTGAATTCAGGATAAGAATACCGTCTGTTATTTGTCTACCTTTTATGAATGCCGTTTGTCATTGATGATCACGTCCATCACCTTCTGTATACGCATTGCGTAGAGTTTTGCCACAATCTTGTATTCACCCCTATTAAACTGATCGGTCTGTACTCCTTGAACATCATTGCACTGCATTGGGAATCAGCGTAATGAAACTGGAATTTTATTCACAAACTGAGCTTTCTCTGCAAACTCTATCACCCACTCTATGATATCTTTCTTGAAACTATTCCAGCATCTTTTACGCGAACGTGAATCCATCCTGTCCCGGCCGTACCAAACCTCACCGCAGCTTGATATCGTCTCCGCAATTAAACATAGCTCCTCAGTCAAGTTTCTGATGTTGCTCTCACCCTGCTCCACTAACGATGTTCTTATTCCATCCCAGCGCATTCGAGCTCTTAAGCCTGTTGTGTTATCCCGCTTCTGGAATAGATTTGTAAAATATGCGGGGTCTATCCCCATGAGGTATTTAGGGGTTATGCCTTGTTAGGCGATGATATTGTCATCACTGATGAGAAGGTAGCCTCTTCATATCACCGAATTATGGAGGGGTGAAGATTTCACCAATCAAATCCCGCAGTATGGAGCCAGCTCATGAAAGTCAATAAAATGCGTTTTTAATCCTATTCATTTCACTCTTCCTTGAGCGAGTTTCAACTAGAGTAGTGAGTGTTGTAGCTCTAGCAGTTTTACTCTTTCCTGTAGTTGAGCTATAGTGTTGAGTGTTAGAGCGCCGAGTTTCTTGCTAGCTGGATTAGCAGTTTTACTCGATAGAGCTAGGAGCTAGTTGTTAAATGTTCCAGCTGGTTCGATCGATAAGTCATCTATTGAAGCAAGTTGGAATCCGGAGGACTGGTGAGCTAATGAAAGCCAAGTTGAGATCCGGAAAAGCGGTAGTTAAGTGTTGAAGGCATTTCGATTTGGAGATATATGTTGTGTCACTGTCCACAATGAAAATGTTCTATTTCTCTCTTCAGCAATTCCCATAAAAGAAGAGGTTGCTGGCATGGAAGTTGTAGCAACCAACATTCACTCCTCCTTCCATCCTCTCCCTTTGCTGCTATGTCAAGAGTAGTATCATAGAGGGTATCATAAAGCGAGCACTTCGTACCTCGTCTGATTCTACCACTCATTCAATCTACTGAGATCTTTTCACCTCGTTAGTTAGCGCTATGGTGACGCCCTGTGTCGAGTGAGGTTGTAGTACTGCTTGTGAGTATCTAACAATTTTATCCGGATCATATGTTAATTTTCCTAATAGTTTCTAATAGAGAAAATGTTGAAGGCGGTGGAAAGGATTTCTCTTTATCTCAATCCAAGGAAGTGAGTCTTCAAACCACGTCCAGTGAACGAGCAAAAGAGAGAGCTTGCGTTGCGGGATTAAGCTTTTCATCCCCAAGTCGAAACGATATGACTTATCATTCGGGCCTTGAGAGGATTGACCAATCATAGATGATGAACAAACCCTAGCTCAACAGCGCTAGAGACGTCGAAGCGCCGGTACGCGATTCACGGGGAAAATACTTGAATTGATGAATAAAGGAAAAGTTTGTACAAAGATCATGAATCCCCCCCACTCGCTTCTGGACTCGCTCCACCATACTTATGTAGCTCTTTCTACTCCTTCAAACCATCCATCCTTATGCCACATACTCCGGTATTCAATCTCTCTTGATATCGGTAAAGTGAGAATAAAATAGAGATCCACTTTGACTTGAAAGATAAAGGTTGTGGCTTGCCATTAATCAACATAGTTGGAGTAAGGTAAGAGAGAGCCCTGGCCTGGGGCATCTTTCTGATATCTAAGAATAGGAAAAAGAGCCTCGGGAAGGTTTTGACTTTAAGGATAGCCGGCTATAAGGAATATCTTGAATTGATCCCTTACCTTAGTAATAGTGTATAGGCATCCCACTCGAAGGAAGGTACGGCATTCAGCAAGTTAGATCTCGGGGGGATCAAGTAAGACTACAAGAGAAGAAGAACATTCATATAGGGGTTTGAAACGAAGCCAGTAACCGGAGAAAAAGCAGAGTGACTTGAGAGCAAGACTAAGAAGATTCCCGCCTGGAATGCTGAGATTGAGATAGAGCCTGCAGATGTCTCCAGAAACTAACAGGATACAACGGCCCGAAATTCCATGAGATCTAGAAAAGGGAATCCAAAGTGGGATCAGTTCCAATCGAAGGGCTTGGGACACGTTACCGCTCGCTAAATCAATTACGGAACACCACGCTAATCTATACTGTTTGATGAAAATGGTATCCTCACGGCCCCCTATTCGAAATTGATACTTATCAATAACACAACAAAAATAAGGCATGACCTTATGGTTGCTTTCCCAGAAAAAGAAAAGCCTTCTCTTCTCAATTCCATCGATCCTGTCCCATTGCCCAAATCCAGGAGTGGTGATGTCTCGTCCTGACATGGCGCTATCTGAATTCCATCCACTTGTTCAAATAATTACTCCGAATGTGAAAAGTCTATCCATCAGTAAACTCCTTGCTAGTGTGACCTAGCGCCTATGATGGCCAGTCCTAGGATCAATCCTTGTTCTCTGAAATAAATACTAAGAAACCCGGATTACGTTTAGTTAAATAGAGTCTTGTCATTAGCCGGGAATGACAGGAGAAGCGAAGCACTCGGCTAAGAAGATGAAGCGAAGGAAGGACGGGAACAGGGCGTTTAGCTTTCTTCTTCTT